AGGAGTATAATTTTGAAAAATTTGAAAATGGTTATAATAACTTTATTATTCTATTATAGCTCTCAAATTAATAGACAACCTATGTAAATGAGTAAGCAATTATTTACCTACCTCTGGGTTATCGGAAACAATACTAACGTATTGTTTTACACTTGTAGTATTACGAAATTTCGATGTGATACGTCCCAACTCATGTTTAATATGTTGAAATTCATATAATAAGTGTGGGTTATTTTTAAGGTACTGAGTTTGTAATCATTACACGTTACGTAGCGTTGTACTATGATCAAAATTTAATGGACCATCTATGTGTAGATTCCTCACATGTTTCAAATTTTAATTTATGTATTAAACACCAGCATATTATCTACAATATCTACTGGCTTATTTATCATAGTTATAGGCTCAAGCATATCAGGACTAAGATGATCTGCAGAATACATCGTTTTGATAAAAAGAGAAGCAACAAATATACCTCCTGAAACTATCTGATCCAAAACAACGGCAAATTCATTTGGACCCATTGACGACTTTATAACCAGAAGAGTTGTCTAAAAAGACGACTGTATAGGTAAACTTATAAATGCGTGAGGCTTAGGTGGACTATTTAAACATCATTCTAAAGAGTTATACGCTCTAGTTAAAAGACTTTGTAAAGTATCCACATTAAATGGAACTGTTAATCAAGGATATCTTGAGGCAGCATTACCTTCAACTAATTGCACATACAATATATGTAAGAATAATCAAGTAGCTCCCACACTTATAATAGATCCCAAACTACTTATTAGGTTTCAACCCGCAAAAGCGTCAGGATAGTCACTTATTCTTCTAGGCATTCCTTGTAGCAATTTATTTATAACAATCGTTTATATTAATTAATAGTAAAATAAGAAGTTTTTATAAACTTTACCAGTGTTTAAGTACTTTTTAATGGTTTCACTAGCAATATTTAAGTCTTTTACAGCAATATTCATACTATTATATGATATAATTAGTTATTTTGTTTAAGGGTTATATAAATATACTTATATACTTATTATAGCTAAAGTTTCTGGGCTTTTTTTTTTACCAAACATAGGATTATTAGCTCATGATTTATTTTTATTAAACATAGGGTTTAATTCTCCTAACTTAGAAAAACGCATTTTTTCTTTAGTTTTTTCACTATGCTCATTGGATCAAAAAGGATTTAATTCACCTGAAAATAATTTACTAAGTTTTATTTTAGTTAGTTCAGATACTGGTTTATCTTTTATAAATTCAGCTATTAGTTTTTTAGAAGCCTCGGAATGTTTAAACCCAAGAGATGAACCAGCTACTGGATTTAAATTTAACTTAGGCATATATAAGTCTATGTAATACTGTTCTTTACTAATTATATTTGACTTGGATTGTAATTTTGATTTACCTAATATTTCCAAAATAACAAGAACAAAGTTATTGTGCCCATATTTTAATATATAATTAGATATATATCTGTTATCTATTAATCTATATGGAAAATAGTAATTAGCTATTGTCTTACTTAAATCATAGGCACTTCCTATATATTGTTTACCATTTATTTAATTATGTATAAGATATATTGCACTCAAATCTATATAGTTAGATAAAATTGTGGTTTTATTTATAAAACTATATGTACTAACAGGCTTGGACTTTATATTGTGAACATATAAAGGATGTAATTTTTTTTAAATCATTCTGATGATCAATGATAATTAAATTATCATTTTCTATTGACTTTTCAATTGCAGTTTCTTCTTATTCTTCTTCTTCTTATTTTTTATCTTTTTTAGGATCTTTATTAGATCCACTATTATTATTATAAAAGGATGTATTATAAAGACATTTATGTCTATTTTTAGCTTTTAAAAACATTACTAAAAAATAAAAAAAAATATTTCTATTTTAAATTGGACTATATCATAATTCTATTTGTATTTTTAGAATTTATCGCGTTTAGTCTCTGAAGAATAAACTTATAACTCAGGTTAAGCTATTAATTTGGTTTCCTGCTGATTGTCCTTATAATTATTATAAAAAAAAGGAATTTCCAGCATATAGCGATATACATGTTTAAAACTTATGTTTAAAACAGGGCCTACTTGACCTAAGAAATGTTGCGGGAAAAAAGTAACATTAACTCCTAAAAATAAGACTCAGAAATGTATTATACCTCCTAATATTTTAAAATTTAGACCTAAAATTTTAGGTATTCAAAAATATCAAGCACTGTATAGTGCAAATACTGCACCCATACTTAATACGTAATGGAAATGCAATCTATACGTATAGTATAAATTATGGACTGTCTCTTTACCTGTAATAAATTATTCTATTTATCCTTATATAATAGATATTTACTTACACAAGGAACTTTATATCATAAAGGATTCTCATATTTAAGTAAATCTATCATAAAGTCTGAATATATTTTATGTTCTACACTATGTGTAGGAAATGTTTTATATTTTCTAATATCCATAAAGGGTTTAATTTTTGTAACTCTATAGAATTTCATATCACAATATAATCTATTATGCATAAAATAATCATATATAAATAGCATATTATTAACATTTTGAAATTTAAATGCGATGGATGAGAAGTCTTTATAACCCCCTAACTTAGAGGATTTTTTACGGTTAAGAATAGTAGGTTTACAATTTAATATAGTATTTTCAAAATTTAATTTAGATGAATATTCATTATATTGGAATTCTAAATTACACTCTATTCTATTACCAGCATAATTAAATACTATACTACCGTCAGTATCAACAAGACCTGCAAAATACGGATCATATAAAGCTATATTATAATTAGGTTCAATATAATCTATATTATATAAATTACAAGCTTCTTTAAAAGCTGGTACCTTAAGTCTAATTAAACCATTAAGATTATTAATAATATACATCATACTTTCTTTAGTATATACTATATATATAGAATGAGGCTTATTTTTATCAGTTCTAATTCTCCCTAAGTGTAAGTAATTTTGTATACGGGTTAATATTCTAATATCTCTATTATGTAATTTAATTCTAATTTGTTTAAGAACTCTTTTATTATTAATAGGAGATATTCTAATATCAAAATTTCCATCCCCATCTATAACACCTGCAAATCAATTTCAAAATTTTTTATCTTCAGGTAACTGACGTACAGTCTCTGAGAATCCTTTACAGTTTTCTGCTGATTGTATATTCATAAGTTTTTTTGAACTTATTGTAGTATCATTATTTTGACTATTTAAAAGAAAATTATTCCTACTGCCATCTAGTTTATAAAGATAAAACGTATTAATAAATAGTAAATAATACACAAATAATATAGTTTCCAGCATATAGTCAGTTACAAAATAATTAATAAAATAAAAAAAATTATTTTGGCCCATTTCCTCTTGAGCTACGACGTAATACGTATCGTGGAATGCAATATCAAGTGAAGCATTTGCTAAAACAACTCCACTAAGTCCCCCAACAGTGAACATAAACACAAATCCTAATGCAAAAAGCATAGGTGGTGTTAATTGAAGAGATCCTCCGTAACAGGTAGCTAATCAGCTGAATATTTTAATACCAGTAGGTACAGCTATAATTAATGTAGCGGCTGTGAAGTAGGCTCTCGTATCTACGTCTAAGCCTACACTATACATGTGATGCAAAATTGTTAACAGATATTTCTCATATCTACCCGCTTAGCTATATAGCTAAGTGCTTCTTTCACAAGAAGGATCGGACTATATCTTCATCTTTCAATAAATAGCTCTAAGGGTGCGCACCCTTAGAGCCTGTTTTATTTGCCACACTGTTATTAATATTAATCTGTTTCTGTAATACTCTTACCTGGGCTAATCCTTCTTCAGTAATATGTAATTTATTACAAACAATATAATGAATGGTTGACCATTTTTTGAAAGAAAGAGCCTTCTTAGTAAGTAATGGAAATACTTTAAAATAATATATTACATCATTCATTGATTTAAACCCTGTGGCTGTGTATCGGTACACTCCATTAGTTGCGGATCTAAGAGTTACTTTACCAAATCCAAATAAGTCTCGTATGATCTGTAGGATATAATCATCCTTATTATCAAGTATATACCTTATTTTTATAACGTGACCTAATGCGTATCTTGTGTTTGATGTAATGGATACATTAAAACATCCTTGAGCATCGGTGAACCCAGATAATCAAGCATCTTCTAATGTTACTCTAACAGCATTATTAATTAATTTAATTGTATTTGCTCCAAAACTATAATTTAGAGCTTTAATTCACAATGTTAATTGTTGAATTCTGTGACTAAGAGCCAGATTACCATTAAATAAAAAAGCTAATAAAAGAATATGTGAAGTTTTATCTACACTTCATCTGTAGAAGTCATTTTTGTTACCACTTGTCCCTTGTGGAAAATGCTTAACAGTACCAATTCCTAACGTATTATGGATGTAGTATAGGATAGCACTTTCCTTTTGAGTAAGAACAAACCGTACTCTTCTACCATTTGCATAAGTTTGAATGGCTCCATCTCCTTCTACAAATCCAATAAATCAAGTTAATCAATTATCGGATATATATTGCGCATCCTTTCCAAATAGCGTATAATAATACTTATGGAAAGCTGAAAAATTGAAAGATGTTTCGCGTATAGTCTCTGAGGCATTCTGTGTTTTACTATTTGATGAGTATAGGGACAGATTGCCTGCTGATTTTGTATAGCTAATTGAATTTTTACTATTCAAAGTACCAATTAGCACTAAACAGTTCCAGCATATAGCAAAATAAATTATAAAAATCCCCATATCACTAAGGGGCGAAGCCGAAACATGACTTCACACTACAAAACCTAGTACTCCTATAGACATAATAGCATAAACCATACCAAGATAACCAAATACGCTCTTGTTGGAGCTAGCAGATATAGTTGTACTTATAACACCAAAACCTGGTATAATAAGTATATAGACCTCTGGATGACCAAAAAATCCATTTATTCAAATTTAATTTACCATCAACAAAGCTGATGCTCTAGTATTAAATCCAGGTACCGGTAGCATAAACTCCGGGCTTGTGCACTCTCTTGCTTTAGATCAAGATAATGGAATAAACCGACTGTACATTAAGCATCATTTCAGACACCTACCAGTGAACCAGTCTGTAGCGGTCACTTAAATAACCGACGGTCTTTAAATAAGAAATTTATTGACCGTTAACACTAGTATCGCTAATATTTATACTAACTTTTCCTTATACCATCAGCAAAGCTGAAGATAGGTTATAACTTATAAACTATTATATAAGTTTATAACTTAAGAGTTGCAAGTAGTAATAACTAAACATTAACTAAATCTGTGGTATATTGAAATATCAACATTTACTCTTTCAGATCTTATATCTTTTTACATCTGTCTTTAGAGTTTCATAACTTATCATTTTTATACGTTAAACCACGACTTTTTTTCCACTATAGTTTAAACAATATTATATTTATTTATCATTCTTGCTTTTTCAATCATTTCCAATCTTTTTGATTTGTCTAGATGACACTTATCACCAAGATCATTATAGACTTGTTTTCACAAAATATAAGACATAGATTTTTTAGTATACAAAGTAAAATTGTCAAAATAAGGAAAAACATTTTTACATTTTTTAACTCCACCTATACGGTATTCATATACATTTTCTACAGCATGCTTTGAAACTATACCGCATTTAAATAATAAACAAATATGTTCTAATATCTTAACATTAATTTCTCCTTTTTGTGCTATATTAAAATTAATACTATATCCTTTTTTTTCACTGATAGAACAAGTAAAACAGCCTTCTGCGTCTGTAAAACCTGCCAATCAACTGTTATCTAAGCTAGGTAAAATAAACATATTTTTAGTTACCACGGTATCTAATCTAATTTTACCTTTAGTAACTCAGCTATTAAATCCTTTAATGAAATTATTAAATTTTTCCTGTCTACTTGGTAGAACAATGTTACCATTTAATATACTAATTAAAATATCTATTTCTCTTTTACTTTGTGTTACATATCTACTAGTATTTACAGACTGAGCTATAACTTTACCAAAACCTAAAGTTTCTTGTATAAATTGTAAAACCTTAATATCACTTGTACTTTGTGTAATGACAAAAGCTAAATCACCTCTATTATTTACGATAAAAGATCCTTCACCCTCAGTAAATCCAATAAATCATGTTAAAAATTTATTTGAAGGATAAGATTTATTAGGCAAATAAGTTTTATGCTTTATATAAAATAAAGAAAAATCAAAGTTATTATTTAAAGAAGAAAACTTCACTTTATATCCTAATTTATTACTATGCGCTGAATTAATACTAAAAATTGTAACTATTATTAAAAGAAAAACACCAAATAAATAACATTTTTGTGTTATAAACATACCTCTCGAGAAAAGATGTTGATATAAAATGGGATCACCACCACCAGCTGTTTCAAAGAATGATGTATTAAAATTTCTATCTGTTAAAATCATGGTGATAGCACCAGCTAAGACAGGCAATGATAATAATAATAATACAGCTGTAGTAAGAACAGCTCATCCAAATAAAGCTAGCTTATGTAATCTTATACCCGGACTTCTCATATTTAATATTGTAGTTATGAAATTCATAGCTCCTAATAAACTACTTATACCCGCTAGATGTAAAGAAAAAATAGCTAAATCTACACTGGGTCCACTATGACTTTGTATTCCTGATAAAGGTGGGTAAAGCGTTCAACCTGTACCAGCTCCATTTTCTATACCAGAAGCAAAGAGAAATAATATTAAACTAGGAGGCAATAATCAAAAACTTATATTATTAAGTCTAGGGTATACCATGTCTGGACCCCCTACTATTAATGGTAATAGAAAATTACCAAAACCACCTATCATAGCTGGCATGCGTTTTATTTAGCTTTACTAAAGTTTGGACTATATCTTTACCTTTAAAGGTTATTTAATAAGGTATTTCACGTGTAGTCTCTGAGGAACCTACCCTATATAAGTGTTATATGCTTAAAAAAGCCCAAATATATTTGGTTTCCTGCTGGTTGACTAATCTATTATAATGTTACTGTCTTATACTGCTTTTCATATTAGAAAGCTTGTATTACTAGTTATAATAGCTATAAAGTGATCCCAGAATATAGTGAAAAGAAAGTAAAATATTTATACTTTACCCGGCCATGCCTTGTTATATAATACCCTATAATTGTTTTATATGTTGTTTTTTTTGTAAGTAAATTTTCATTTACCACGATAATAACCTGGTTTAATTCCTTGTATATACTCTCTAATAACCTTACAATTACCTTTGAGATGTTTAGCCAAGCCATTTAAAGAATCAAACTCTAGGTTTTTACTTGCGTCATTTTTAAACTCAGCAAATATAGCTTTAGATGCTGGCTGTTTAAGTTTGTGCAACTCCCGTTTGGTTTTAACTAAGGCCTTTATTTGGTCTAAATTTAACATATATACATTTTCAGTTTCAGTTTCAAGCAAATCTAAAGATAAAAAGAATGAATCTAGATATAAAACACCTAAATCTATGCAATCATGTAAAGTTTTATGATGAATACTTATTGTATTATACATATATTGTTTGGAATCAAATATGTGCAATAAAGTAAACCTTTCAGCCTCGTAAATATATACACGAGTACCTGTTTGCTTACGTAGTTTTTTTCCTATCTCTTGAGCCACAGGCTGGTGATAACCAGAACTACTAGCAACTAAATCAACATTAATACTAGGATTAAGTGTATCAATAACATGCTGTTGTAAACTTACAACTTGATCTAAGCTAGATTTTATATCCATGATATATATAATCAATTTTATGTCGCTAAAGCCATGTTTATTTAAATGTCTAAGAACTTTACGTGCTTTAGTATTAAGAATTGAAGGCATAAAATAAGTACTTATACGATTGTATAAGTTAATCGAATGACCAACATACATATTTTTACCCTCTAAAGTTTCTCAAATATAAACACCTTTTTGTTTTTTAGTTACTTTAAGTATTATATCTCTGTTGTTGTATGGATCTTGTACTACAACTTTTACATATTTATCTTTAAATTCCTTATTTTGCTTATTAAAATTATTATTTTTACCAATTATTACGTCATAGTTATCGTTAGAATTAATTGTTATGGTTTTTACAAAACCCAATGATAATTTTGATTTTTTATTTAACATATTTGCATTTTTTTTGACCATGAAAAAAATCATTACTATTGCATGTGCAGTTATTATACTATTATATAACTGATTGTCTGCTATAAATTGTACTCCGGGTCCTGATAGTTCTAATCTGATTAATACTGAAAAAGCAGTTCCTACTAAACCAGATAATAAGGCGACGATTAGATATAATGTTCCTATATCTTTAGCATTTGAAGATCATAATCACCTTTCTATTCAATTAGATAACGAATTGTAGCCAGGTATGTAATTATTAAATCTTTGTGTAATATTCTCAACAAAATCATACTTATACATATAAAACAAACTTGATTAATCCCATAGTACATATTTAGAGCATTATTTTAATTTCAATTTTAATTAATTATTAAATTATTTAATATAAAGATAGTAATATCTTTAAAGGGTTTAATGTAAAAAGAAAGAATAGGTCATCATGTTAAGATGTTATACATGGGAAGGGGGGGGGGGTTATATTATTAATTATAGTTAAAAAGCAAAAAAAAAGTGGTGTAATTTTATAATTGTTGTAAAAATATCATTTTTATAATTTACAACATAAAGGTTGTACAGACTCCACCTCATCATATGATGATATCATATTTTTTTTAATGACGATTACCAATTTATTCGGAACTATTCGTCCCTGTTTCGTTCGCCAGATACAACTATCCACGATTGTAAATATCTAGATATTTTTTATAGACTAATATTTATATATTAAATCAGATCCATTCCTGTTTAAAAACAGACCCTTATCCTAAAATTAAATTAGGTATTAAATAAGAACCTGCAAACAATGGTTTATCACCATTGCAAATACCAACCATACTATCAATAGGGAATGCCAACCCAATTAACCAATCGCGAAAGCCAACCCAATTACCCAATCGCGAAAGCTAATTATTATATATACACATGCTGGGAAAAGCAAGACTCCAATCGCGAAAGCCAACTCTTACTGCCCAATCGCGAAAGCCAATTATTATATAGGAATATACTTGGAAATGCAAGGGTTGGAATATACTGGGAAATGAAAGGGTTGGAATATACTGGGAAATGCCAACTCTTACTGCCCAATCGCGAAAGCGATTATTATATAGGAATATACCCGTAAATGCAAGACATCTCTCGAAATGCCAACCCTTACTGCCCAACTCTTACAGTTCAATACCCTATTATCGATCTGGGGTGCAAACATTAACCATGCCAGATGCCAATTATTAACATTTTCTGCAGTATAATACCCTTATTATCTGAAATTGAATCAAGTGTTTTACTAAACAGATATGTTTTCTTGGAGCTAGGAAAAGTTGATCTGGTTTGTGCGGGGTATAGTGATGGATTTCAAAAAGAAAAAATCTTTTTCCTTTATTATTTTTAATAATAAAATTGGTACACCGATTGGGATAGGAAAATTGGAATTTTCCTATCGGGATGTATGTTATGTATATATGGTATCCATACTACGCGTCGGTATTATTAATGAACGTCGGCTTCAATTCACCTCCTATCGAAGTAATCCAACTTACGGACAGAACGTCGGGTTCAATTCACCTCCTAAGGTTAAATCCTTACGGACACAAACATCATATATATACTTATACGTATTTATTGCCCAGTGCAGGTTGCAGCCTCCTGCAACGGATCCGGATAACGATACGGCTTCCGACACTGTTCCAACACTTTTTCAACGACCAATACAAGTCGATCAATTTATGTAAGGAAAAAATATTAAATAAGATTATTATTTAAAATAACAATATAGGGTTTAAAGCAAAAATGCGAAACAAATTACATATTAAAAAGTGTAATTTACATTTTATGTAAAAAACATTAGTATTTTAATTAGACGCTTAATTTTTAAAAATAAAGTTTTATTAACAAAGGTATTATACTATAACAGTATACAATCCAATCCATTATATATATTTTAATATTTTAATAAGAATAAATAATAAGTAGGTATATAAATACTATAATAATATATTTATATTTTTTTAATAATAGTTTTATATAAAATATACTAATATTTATGACTCACTTGTTTATATGTTATTTATATTATACTATATTCTATTACTTTAACTGTATATTGATGTGCTTATTAACAAAAACAAAAAGCAATTAGAAAAGAGAAACATTACTAGGTATAATCTCAAAACTGTAAAGGATACAAGGTACTAGTATTATAAAACCAATAATGATAGGAAGTAATACAGTTCAACAGAATGACATTAGTTGGTCAAATCTTATACGGGGAAAGGATGCACGTGCTCAAACAAAAACAAAGAACATTATACTAGTTTTTACTCCTAATATTAAACCATATAATATTCCTTCAAATATAGGATCATTTAAAGTATCAAAAATATCAAATACAGTTCATAATACAGATATGTATAAATAGAAATCCAAAGTTTGTATTGAATCTATTACATCAAATAAAACAAAAAACATTATGTCAGAACTAAACAGGTAACCACCTAGAAATAATATACTCATTAAGGTACATATAAGAACAATGCTAGCATATTCAGCCAGAAAGAAAAATACAAAAATAACTGCAGCATGTTCTGTCATAAAGCCACTAACAAGTTCTGATTCAGCCTCTGCTAGATCAAAAGGTGCTCTATTTGTTTCTGCTATTGATCCAATCAGGAAAATTATAAAAATAGGTAGTAAAGGTATTATATACCAAACGGCTCTTTGGGATTCTATATTTACAGTTAAATTAAGACTACCTGTTAATAATATAACCAGTAAAACAGCTGAACTTAAAATGAGTTCATAACTAATTAATTGAGCTGTGCTTCTAAGTGATCCTAAAAACGCATATTTGGAATTAGCACTTCATCCAGCTAATAATACACCGTAAGTAGATAGTGAAGATACAGCTAATATATAAAGTATACCTAAATTAAAGTCTAATAAGGCCAAACCTGGGCCAAATGGTATAACAGCATATCCCAACAATGAAAAATTTAAAGTAATAATTGGACCAAGAAAAAAAAGAATTATATTTGCTTGGGTTGGTGATATATATTCTTTTAATAGAAGTTTTAAAGCATCAGCAAATGCTTGTAATAGACCAAAGTAACCTACAATGTTAGGACCTAGCCTTCTTTGCATACTTGCCATGGTTTTTCTTTCCGCTATTGTTACAAAGGCTACACCTATTAAAACGGAAATAGTAACTGTTAAAACTTCAATAATAGATATAACTATAGGTAAATATATCATAGTGTTAAATATATTGATTTAAATGTTTTATTAAGGTAATATATAGTACCTTAAACTATATATTATGTACTTTAAATAATTTACTTAAAAATAACCATATTTATAGCTTTTTTTATTTAATCTTATCCTTAATTTTTTTTTTTATATGACTTATTGGCTATAGTGTAAACCAATACGGGCTAAACACCATATTTATTAATTATGGTTGATATTATCAACAGAATATAAAGACCTGTTTAAAATTTAATTGGATGATAAGAAAGATAAACAACAACAACAAACAATAAATAAGTGGTTATGTATTATTAATATATAAATATATATGTATGTAATATTACCCTATAACATAAAACCTGTTAATTTAATATTATTAAAACTAATATATTTATCATAAATAGCACTCACGCTCTAACTTATAATTTAAAATTTTAAGCTCCCTGTGTATACAATTATCTCATATTAGACATAAACGCAGGCAAATACGCAAACGGATTAGGAGTAGTAGTACAATACAAAATGATTTATGTAAAAAACTAAGCTTTTTACCTTTGTAAAAAATAAAATTATATATAGACATAAATATAAAAAATATGCATAAAGCTAAAAAGCTTTTTACTTTCCTATGCTATTAACTTAAATAGGGCATTATAAAATATAAATATATATCACATATTGTTAATTGTAAAAAAAATAATAAAGATAATAGTGCCACTATTATCTTTATGGTGTAATTTACACATATATTAAAACATTGGCACATTATATCCTACTAATACAATTACATAAGTAGTAGTTTACACATATGTTAAAACATGGGCACTAGATGTGCTAAGATAAAAAATGCAAAGGTATAGAGAAACACAAAATAGGTGAATATTTTATTATTCGGATTATTACATGCATGAAATTTACGATAAACTCCGTTTCACAGACAAGATCCATAAGTATGTTGTAGTTAATTGTTTATATACTGTTTTTGTTAAAATAAGATTCAATAATGATAGTTATGCTATGTGTAGTAATCAGTTTGGTTTTGATTTTAAGTCTAATACTGATATTAGTATTTTATTAGATACTATAAATGCAAGACTAAATCAAACATTTGAAGATTATGACTTAATAGATGAAGATATAATATGAGTACAACTTACTTTTAAACAACTAGATGTTAAATTAATTTCTGAATTTATCTTGGACAAACCTGTTTTAAATATGATCTCTTTACCAGATAAGGACCGTATGTTGAAAGGTGTTAAGATACCTGTTTCTGTTGATAAATCATATTTAGGTAATTTGTTAGAGACAAAAGTTGATAATGGTTACATATCTTATATAAAGTTAGCTATTGATAATAAGACTATTAATTTTATAGATATTATTAGGGAAAAGGCTAAATTTTTAAGAGCTAATCATAAAGATAATATTGTTTGATTTGACTGTTCTTGAAGGTTTTACTTCTTGATGGAGATGAGATCTAAATATGTACTTGCTATTAAATACTTAGATAAGTTTACTATTGAAAAGATACGTTATTCTGTAGATGGTGTAGTTATTAATCATGTTCTAGATAGTTTATCAGAAGATAATTTAGTAACTAGAAAATATGGTAATAATGAAATATTTATTAAGGACAATAAGATAACGTATTATAAACAAAATATGGACCTTAAACCTATTGATAAGTTACCAAATAAACATTTATTTATTGAAAACCCTAATATCGGTGTTATTGATTGTGAAACTTACTTAAGTAACGATGGAATAACTAAAGTATTTTGTTTAGGTTTTAAAACTAATTTAAGTAAAGAGCCTGTAACGTACTACATAGATAATAGTTTAAACTCAGAGGAAATTGTATTAAAATTAGTATACGAATTACTTAGACCTAAATACGAAAAAATAAAATTTTATTGTCATAATTTAGGAGGATATGATGTAGTATTTATATTGAAGGTTTTATCTGATTATAATGATAGTCAAGATAAGACCAAATACAAATATGGTATTAATTGTGTTTTTAGAGATGATAAAATACTTAGGATAACTATAAGTAAAACCATAGAAAAAACTAAGAATGTTTTTAGCATTTCTGATAGTTATAGTATATTAAACAATAGTCTTTATAAATTATCTGTGGATTTTAAAGTACCTACAATAAAAGGTATTTTTCCTCATGATTTTTCAAATTAAAATAATTTATTCTATGTGGGTAACACACCTGATATGATGTATTTCAAAGCAATAACAGTAGATGATTATAAGTTAATTAATTCTAAAAACTGGTCTTTTAAGACCGAGGCTCTAAAATATTTAAATGATGATTTAAATTGTTTATATCAAGTTATATGTAAAGCTAATAAACAGGTGTTTATTGATTATAACGTAAATATGACTGATAATCTTACTATATCATCATTAGCACTTAAGATATTTTTAAGTAAATATTATGACAATAATATACCTTTATTAACTAAACCAAGTATTTATAGAGATATTAAACAAGGTTATTATGGAGATATAACAGAAGTTTATGCACCTTATGGTGAAGACCTTTATTATTACGATGTTAATTCATTATATCCTTATGTAGCTTTACAGGATCTTCCTGGTAATAAATGTACAAAACAGTATTATTTTGATAAACATATTTCAATAGATAACTGTTTTGGATTTTATTATTGTGAAATAGATGCTCCTTTAGATGGTTATTTTGGTCTTCTGCCTGTTAGATCTAATAATGATTTATACTTACCCGTAGGTAAATGGTATGGATGATATTTTTCTGAAGAGCTTAAGTTAGCTAAGATGAATGGTTATAAAATAAGAGTAATACAAGGATATAGTTTTAATAAAGTTAGTAATATATTTAAACGTTATGTTGATTTCATTTATAACATTAAAACAAATCCCAAAGATAGTACACAAAAATCTATGGCTAAAAGTCTACTTAATAATTTATTAGGTAGATTTGGGATCAAAATAGATAAACCTGTAACTAAATTAGTATTAAACAAGAGGTTTGAGTTATTATCACTAATGAATTAAGTTGTATCATATAAAAGTATAGGTATAAATAAAACTTTATTAAGTTATATAGATAAATTAAATCCTGATATAATAGAAAGTCATAATCTTGATATAGTAAAATTGGCTAATAAATACAAAGATCACGAAGATTCAATCTTTGATGCAACTTCTGTGCCTATTAGCGCTGCTATTACTGCTTATGGTAGAATACATATATCTAAAATTAAGCTATTAATTGAAAACATGGGAGGTAAAGTATATTATTCAGATACAGATAGTATAGTAACTGATATAAAATTACCTGAGCATATGATTAGTCCTAAATATTTAGGTAAATTAAAATTAGAGCATAAAATAGATAAAGGTATTTTTATTAGTGGTAAGACGTATTTTTTCATAACAGACAAGGGAGAGTATATAAACAAAGCTAAAGGTGTTAAGTCTAGTTCTCTACAGTATAGCGATTCTTTTAAATTATTGAACAATATTAATGTAACCACAGCTGTAAAGTCTCAGTCTAAGGCTGATTGATCTAAAGGAGAGGTTAAAATAGAAGACATAGAAGTTACTTTATACAGTGATAGCTATAAAAAACGTGATAAAATATATAATAATAATTTATGAATAAATACTAAACCTATATTTATTAATCAAATAGATAAATCTTTGATAAAGTATTATCCTAAGATGTCTTTAGTAAGATATTATTCCGATACAGAATACTATACAATAATACAGATATATGTTTTTAGTAAACATATCTGTATGTTTGAAGTTACAAATACAAGTACAAAAAAATACAAAATATCATATTTAAACGATGAGATTATTCCGGACTCTAATTCAGAAGATAAATATCTTAAATCACATAATGAGATATGGTTTATATTAGGTACGTTTTATATCTTTATATTTATATTTATTATATCATATTTATATAATTTTATTAATATAGAAGATAGTAATATAACAGAAGTATCTTCATATGAAGAGTTACATGAACCTTATAATTTAGAAGACAATAATAATAGTAATAATAATATACCCTCTGACAATAGAAATAGTAATAGAAAGACACCTAAATCTTGGTGACAATCACTATATCATAAACCTGTAAGTCAAGGTATTTCTCCTTCTCCTTTAACACAATCTAATCAAAAGTATACTAATCCTGATATTGCTAGTAAATCAGATCCTTTTCCTAGAAGAAACATGGAATTAAAGTAAAATGAGTTTTCTACTTCATAGAGAGCTAATTTATATTAGATTTTTTTTAAGGTTATCCATATACAATTATAAGGAATACAGCATAGGTTGTGTTCCATACTTTTATTAGCTCAATGGTAGAGCTGGATACTTCTAATCTCCAGATCTAAGTTCGAATCTTAGATAATAGTATAAGGTTTACAGCAATAGTGGTGTAAATAGTAAAGTTAAACTAAAGTTTATAATGTATTAATAGATACTAAACACTTAAGTACTAATAAAAAAACAATATAAAGACTTAAACAAAAAAGGATGGAGAAAATTCTCCATCCTTTTTTTGTATTATAAAATTAAATACTGGCTATTTTTAATTGAGTTTTTAGACATAGTACTAGGTAAGTTCTTTCCTAATACCTCTTCAATGTCGGGAAGTATATATTCAATATCATAAATAATAAACTTTCTTTTATCACTTTCATATATACAATCTTTACCGTAATAAAAAATAATAGAATTTATTATTTCTGAATCAAATTTTCGTAAGTAATTATCCTCAGTATATATGCTTAAGTATACTGTTTTTAATAAATTAATTAAACTATCTACTTTGTCACTGGTTGTTGTAAAACAATCATGTATGGCATAAAAATTAACTATGGGCTTATGCGTACGATAAAACCTGTCGTAAAGTAAAGCTAAGGAAGCTGAGTCTAGTGAGTGTATTAAGTTTGGCATTAAGGCAATTTTTTGTTTTGATTTATCCAATTTATTTTTGACGAAGACTCTAAGTTTAAAAGCTGATTTTATAAATGTGAATGGTTTTATAGAAGCTGACTTAACACTTAGATAACTTTGTGTAATATGTAGACCACTTGGTAATGATCAACATATAGGTATATTTAAATTGTTACAGATAGTAGCTACATCTATTAAATAACCACTTAACCTTGTTATTTTAGGGAAATCCCTATTTATAATGTGATTAATAGACTTAGATAACAAATATATATCCCTATCATTTACTAAACGTTGTGGATTAGTCATATCAGCCATTCCGTATCAATTATCTATATGTTTGATATTTTCTTTAAGTTTATTTTTTTCTGCAGTATCTTTAACTGTTTTTAACTTATTTCTGATCTCATCATTTTGTTTTAATATCTCTGTTTCCTCATCAGTGTAGTAACATTGTTTAAATGTATCTTTAATATATTGAGTGATTGCAAACAGTGACGCATTATAGGGAATTGTCATAATACCTTGTTTTATATTTTTTCGATCTAAAATTAAATTATACAATCTCTTATAAGATTCTCTAGATTCTTCACTTATATCCAATGAGGTACAAAACTCCTTAAATAAAAAGCTTAATTTATCTACCATAAAAGTATAAAAATCTTGCGGGTCATCCTCTTTAGTAGCACTGGATAGATTTAATTCTTTAAATATCTTGGTTTCATTAGATAATAGGGCTAAATGTTGAAAGCCATTACAAGTAGCATCCAACTGTATGGGTAAATAAGTATCGAATGTTAAACTATTTTCCTTATATAAGAATTCATTAAATCTAGCATATTCCATACAAAACGCTAGGAAAAGACACTTGTTTTTTGCTTTTTTTAGAAGTTTACCATTTTTATAGTTTATTACATCCTCAAGACTATCATCTAGTCATTGTACTCTCTTACTAAGAGATTTTTTATCTAAACCGTTACCGTAACAATTGGTACCATAAGCTTTAAAGTAATCTATAGCTGTTGTGTCATTTCTTTTTATTTTACCAGGGTAACTAAAAGAAATTAAAGATTTAGCTAACTCATTTGATTGGTAATTAAAATAGTTAGGTTCACAGTAAATTCTACCACGTTGATCTGATCTTAAAGGAAAATACATATTCGGTATATTTTCATATGCATATGCTATACCCATGATACTTTGTTCCAGTGTAATTTTACTCATGTGAGCTCTATATTCTCTTTCTTGTTTTTTAGTCCTCTTTATACCGTCATACTCATGTTTTTTACTAATATCACTAACCATATCAAAAATTACACCATAATTCCTAATGAAGTCTAAAACCTCTTTATTTACTTTATAAGGTGTTTTATTCATATTGTTTACCATATCGTATACTACATTATCTTTTTCTAAGGTAGAAAATTCCTTATAGTTAGCCTTATCTATAATTAAATCATCCGTAACTTCTACATCATTTAATAAAAAACCACCTAATTGGTTGGAGGTGTATGGTTTAGGTTCTACTATCATAGGTAGTTTTAGAGGCATAACATAGATATTTTTGTGTGTAAGACGTAAAACTTCATTATTTAAGGTTAATATCTTAAATTGCTTATTTTTTTCTTTACTTATAATAATTTGTTCATGTATTAAATCAGCCTGCATCAATAACTCAACTAGTACCCGTGTACCTATAAAGTCGAATAAACTACTATTATTTTCATAAGGATCCACGATCTCTTTATTTTGATATTTCCAAACAGAAAAGCTTATACTTTCTTTATTAGATTTTTTATACAATGATACTAAATATTCCCTAGACATATCTCTACCAAACGATATAGCAAAACTTAGCTGATTAATATTTTCATAATCACCATCATGATATGTTAATAACTTAAAAAAATTATATAACACAAGATTAGTTATATTATCTTTATCTAAATTTTTAATGATTTTATTAAGATAATAAGGATTATTTTTGGGTGACAAATTATCTATAGATTTAATTTTAGGTAAATACTTACTACTCTTAATCTTGTTAATGTATGAATTAATTAGATTTGTTTTTTCTAATAATAATTCACTAAATTTAGGTGTAAAAATATCCGTACTCACATCTAGTATTGTAAGAGATGGTTTGGATGTATCTCACTTAGTATACTGAGATAGTAAAAAATATTCAATTTTAAATTGAGTATCTTTATTAACAGGATTTTTCCTTAAAAAGACAGCTAAATTCTCGAAGATTGATTTTAATAGAGATTCTTTACTTTTAACAAAGGTTGGGATATTATGTAAGGCTTTATCTTTACTAGTTGAATAAAATCTTGAATTACTTATATTTTTATAACTAAATTTATTTCAAGCTTTAGTATTTAAATCCTTATCAATATTAGACGCTCTTCTATTTGTTGTATATCACCTTACATTACCTAAATTCATGTGGATATTATTAAAGCCTAACTTATCACGACTAAAGGGTAATATAATTTTTATTAAATCTTTATCAGATTTTACCCCTGCTTTTCTCATATAATGGGTAAGGCTCATATTAGCATGGTATTTATTGTGATAGTAAAGACTATCCCTAAAATGTTTATCTAAAATGGATAAAAATGTAGAACATGAACTAATTTGACCTCTAGCACTCTGAGGTCCTTGGTTTAAACTACCTTCAAATTCATCAGATACAAGTTTTATTAATTTATCCTTATCTTTAACAATAAAAACACAACTATTGATTATGTTAGGTAATATTTGATTCGAGTTAAAAGAGTTTTCATAAAAACGTCATTCATCTATAGAATCCAATATATTACATATAAATCCCCTATAGTCTTTATTGACAGCCATTTTTGTTAGAACAGACATCTCATTGTAGTTTGATACATAAGTTAATTTATTTATTAACTCAAGAACATTTGATATATAATTTTTATCGTCCATGAGTCTGTTTACATTAGAAAGCTGATTACTTACATTATCGGTACTTGATATACTTAATGATAATTTATCTGGCTTTTCTCCTTCTTCTCCTCATAAAAGGTTTTTATCAATAATACTTAAAAAACTTCCAGGCTCTTTATAAACCTGTAACAGCAGTTCATTTCTAGCTAGTATAAAAAATATCAAACACTCTTTAAACAAATCGTTATAATGAATATAATTATAAACTAAAGTTTTAGATTTGACATTTAAAAGTCTAAATACAATCATATATACACCTGAATTAACTGATGTTGAATCGTCAATAGTTAATTTCCCTTCTGAAATTGCATCATGTAACACCTCACTAATTAAATATTCCAATACCATGGACACTACCCAGTGGAGCAATAATAAGCCAAAGTTATTTAAATTCTAAAACACTAAAATTAAAACCATTTAGTTTTATGAATTCTAAGTATAACTTTAAAACAATAATTAAAAATGAGTTTGATTCAAATAAACAAAGAAATGCTATCATGCCAAATTTAATTCATTCGTTAGATGCTAGTTCTATTGCTATATTATATAGTTTTTTAAGGAAAAATGATGTGACTGATATCTATACTATACATGATTGTTTTGCAGTAACCGCTAATAATGTTTAAATACTAATTCAAGAATTAAAAAGTGTTTATTTATATATATATATATACACAGGTTCTGAGTACTTAACTAATTTAGATACTCATATTAAGAGTACAATAATTAATTTATTTGGAAAAGATAAATTTAGTGATGATGGTAAATATGTTTATATAAATGACAAAGAAAAAATAATTTTTCCTAGTATTTCAGAATTGGTAAATAACGACCTCTTTACTAGAATAACCTACCATTTGATAATTAACTTCATTAATTATTTAATTACGTCTTATAGTAAACTCTTTATCTATATTTGTAGTAATATTACTACTTAAGGATTTTCTAGTTATTGCTTTATTATTAAAATAAACTTCAGTAGGAGAACATGATACTCTATCTATACGATTAACCATTTTAACACTAGAAACATTTGTTTAATCTACTATATTTTATTGAATTTGTTTTGGGGAATTTTAAAGTAGGTATTACTTATTATTTATTATTGATAATAAAGTATTATTCTGTGTCACCATATGGGTTTGTTATGGATGAGAATGCTTGTTACGGTATGGCTGCTAAACAAATAGGGTTTAAATTGACTGCCGTTAATGATATTTATCGCATATATAGTGTTTAGAATGATTTTAGTGGTATTGTTAGTAGTTTTATTGTTAGGTATTATGTGGGTGAAATAGATTTTATACAAATTTTATATATTATAGTTTTAGATAGACCTGAGTTGAAATTACGTAATATTAACCAGTTACCATTAAATAGAGAGTTTGTTAATATTAAGGAAACTAGAAGCAATTTTAGCTCTAAATATTTACCTATGACTATTTAGATAGTCAATTGGAATACCAGTACTGGTATTCTAAAAGGCAAACAACATAGGACAAATACAAGAAGGAAAAATATAAAAAAATTAAAGCTCGCTTACTAATTATGTATTTTGCTGTTACTGTTAAATAACAGTAACAGATCTGTATTTAAATGTGATGTGAATTTTATAAGGATGTGATGTAAACTTTATAAGGATGTACATTAAACATAGGTGATTTTTTTTTTATTACTCATTTTTATTTAATATAGCACGATAGTAGAAAAGTAACGAGAAGGCTAAATATAAACCTCCTAAACTGTAAATCCGTTAGGTTGCCCTGTGTATATAATATTACTATCTTGTATAAATTATACTACAAATTTTATTATGTAAAGGGGGGGGAGGTGCAAGGCAACGGTAACATTACATAAATAATAAAAATATACAAAGATTTGTAAACTTTATGCTTGATATATTAAACAAGATACATTATAATGTAAACCATCTAATATTGGAGAAGGGTATACACCAAATATAATTGTAAATGCCACAAGTGTAAATAAAATATAAAATTCACGTTTATTTAAATCAGGTGTATTAGAAATAAAAAACTTAGAAAATGATCCAGCAAAACAAATTTTTGTAAACATGTTTATGGTATAGGCAGCAGATAATAGTATAGAAGAACAAGCTAAAGCACCTACTATAGGCAATCTTTCAAATATTCCGTATAGGGAGAGAAACTCTCCTATAAAATTTAAAGTGAGAGGTGTACCTACATTACCTAAACATAATATAAAGTAAAAAATAGAAAATAAAGGCATAATTTGACTCATACCTCTATAATAAGTTATTAATCTTGTAGAAGATCTATCATATAAAACACCCCCTGCACAAATAAATAATCCAGAGGAAGCAAATCCATGGCCTAAACCTAAAGTAATACCACCCTCAATCCCTTGTATAGTATTACTAAATACCCCTAATAGGTAAACTGAAGCATGGGAAACAGATGAGTAAGCAATAAGCTCTTTAACATCTATAGTTCTTAGAGTATTTATACTAGCATATATAATAGATATAACTCCTATTAAATAAACTAGATATGTGTAATCTAAATAAGCTTTAGGCAACAAAGGTAGTATTAATCTTAGTATACCATATAGACTTAATTTTAAAACTATACCAGCTAAAATTATACTACCACCTAAAGGTGATTCAACATGAGCTTTTAATAGTCAAGTATTTAAAAATATAGTTGGTGTTTTTACAGCAAAAGCTATAAAAATACCAAAAAATAAAAATAATTGTGAAAAATATTGAAAATTTGTTTTATATAGTGCATCAAAATCCGTTGTCCCCATTATTGAAGACATTGTAACAATAGACAATAGTAAAAATAATGAGCCTAATAGTGTATACAGAAACAAGTAAAAACATGCTCTTACTCTATTATTAGAACCAAAGAATCCAATTAATATAAATAAAGGAGGTAAGATACTTTCAAAAAAGATATAGAATAATAGTATATCTAGTACTAAAAACACGAATAACAAGAGTGTTTCTAGTAATAACATTATTATCACATATGATCCAATATTTTCAGATATTGATGTTCAATTAGATAATAATGAGATAGGTGTTATAATAGTTGTTAACAACAAAAAATATATAGATAACCCATCTACACCTAAATAAAAATCAAAATAACTTATTTGATGATATTCTCGTACAAATTGAAATTGGTTGCTACTAAAATCAAAACCAATAAAAATAATAAACGATAAAAACAAGTTAACTATAGATGTAGTTAGTCCTGTATACTTAATACGTTTATTAAGACTAAAATCTAGCCTATCGTGTCAAGACGCATTTATGTAAATAAAAACAATTAATATTCCTGTAATAGGAATACCTAGCAATAATAAAAGTAACATTTTTATTATAATTATAAAAAGTTAAAATAATCCCCAAAATAACGTCTATATAATTAATAAATAACAAAAAATTTTTTTTTAGTTTAGAAAGATGTCTTTAGTTTTTAAGATATAATAATATATCTGTAATTTCTAATCTAGTTATCATAATGTAAAACGGTACATGGCCACGGTAACATTATAATAATATATATCTTTATATAAATATAATTATAACATAATTATAATATAATTAATAATTTAAACTAAGTTTCAATAAAGTGAGATTATTACTAAGTTTAAACAAGGTAAGATTTATTTAAACATAGGTTTATTTAAAGTATCAATTATAAGCTGCCTTTCCCATTTACCTTAACCTTTTCAAAAAAAAAATAAACAAACAAACTAAACATAATTAATAATAATAAACTACTATGTGTTAAAGATAGGTATGCCATTAAAATATAATAAATTAAACCAATTAATATATACAAAGCATAAGATGTTATAACACCAGTATCTAAACTACCCAAATTATTACTAATTTTAAGTAGTCCTTTTTCTAAACCATAAGGTCCTAATAGTTCTACGGAACCTTTATCTAAAACCCTGGTAGTTTGTCCTCCTAGTTTTAAAACGAGACGAGTTATATATTTATTATATAAAAGTTCAAATAAAAACCGTAGGTTGAAAAAACTGAATATATTATAACCCACTCTTGTAAATTTAAATGAAATAAGTATGTTAGGTAAGAATTCAGATAATACTAAAGATATAGCACAAACTGTAAGGGTGAAAGCTAAAGGTAGTAATTTAAATAGACTTGGTACAGCGAATTCAGTATCTAACATAATTTCATGTGTAGGATGTATAAATAAGCTATTGTCAGAAAAGAAACCAGAACCTAATCCTATAAATATATCCTTAGTTATATAACCAAAAAATATAGAAAATACAGCTAATATAATTAAAGGTAGACACATAAAAATATTACCTTCATGTGCTTGTTTATAGTTAATTAAGGGGCCATTCGGATTAGTTAAAAAAGTTAAATATAAAACTTTAACTGAATATAAAGTTGTAAACATAGCACCTATGGTGGCTATAAAATATACAACAGTAGTAGAAAAATAGAACTGTCCATATGCTGATTCAAGTATAAAATCTTTACTATAGAACCCGGTCATAAAAGGGAAAGCCACTAAACTAAGGGAAGCTATCAGCATTACTGAATAAGTTAAAGGTAAAAAAGGTCTTAATCCACCATATTTCCTAAAATCTTGATTATCAGCTAAAGAATGTATTACAGCACCAGCTCCTAAAAATAAAAGTCCTTTATAAAAGGCGTGGTTAATTAAATGAAATAAGGCAATATTATAAGATGATAAACCTACTGCAATAACCATCATCCCCAATTGCTGAAATACAAAAATAAATTGTATTTTGGACCATTTCTTTATTAATCTTGGAATTTTTCTCATCTATCTTTAAATTTAACTCATTCATTAAATTTGTTTATATCTTGACTTTTTATATGAATTTTTAATAAATAAAATTGTTTTATTAAATTAATTCTTTTCATTTTTTCCGTTTTTAAAGGATACTTATTAAAATAATTATCTATTAAATTAAATAATTCAGCTTTTCTATAAATAATAAATTTAAATGCTTCTATTTTAGGACTAACAATATCAACTCTACCTCCGTATATTGATATTAAAGGTTCTAATAAATATCTATTTTTCTGAGATATACCTATAAATACTTGTCCAGATGCTACATTAAAATAAACTGATCCATCACTATCAATAAATCCACTTAATCATCCATCATTAAAAGTTAAAGGATTAGGATATTTTAATTGTAAATTAAATTTTACACATAGTTTATTCATTTGTAATAACCGTGTAGGATTCCTTATTAATCCGTTTACATCTTTAATTAATAAAATTAATCCTGCTCTATGTCTTAATTTATATTTATAAGCATTAGCATTTGAAACTTGTTTTATACTTCCTCCATATTTATGTTTTATTTCATATAATGCTTTTTTATCTCTAGCATCCATAGTAATTTCACAACTATTATATCCTTTTTTAGTTAAAAGAAAATATCCGTCTCCATCTATTAATCCTGCTAATCATTGTTTAAATGATAAATCCTTATCATTATTTATATTATTACCTGAATTATTAACTTGAATAGTTGCATTTGTATTTATATTATCGTTAACTGATATTTTAACATTACTAGCGCAAGAATAAATTTTATTTATCTGTAAAAAAACATATATTGCTCGTAAAAAAAATGAAAATATAAATTTACTTAAAATAGATGGGTTTTGTGTTAAATTAATTATATTTAATTTAATAAAGATTAATATCAAACGTATGGCCTCTGAGATTCCTACTCACTTACTGATAATTATAATCTTTCACCTTACTGACATAATTACATACTTAAGTATGTAATAGTACAATCAATGAATGAGAGATGAATTAAAAAGATTATAACTATTATGACTATATATTAAATAATCATGAGCTTTGGTTATCTGCGAATTAATTATATTAATAATTTTATTATATATATTAAATATGACTTCTACGCATATAGTTTGATGCCTGAATGTAATTGAATGAGTATTACACTCTCGAGCCAATTGACTCATAGTGGAATAAGCTATAACTTTTTTAATATCTTGTTGAAATAGACCTATAAGAGAACTAAATATAGTAGTAATAGCTCCCACTCATAAACAAAGTATTAGTACAGTTGAACTATATTCTATTAAAGGGGCTGAACGCATCAGTAGATATACACCAGCTGTCACCATTGTGGCAGCGTGTATTAATGCAGAAACAGGTGTAGGACCCTCCATAGCCATCGGTAATCAGATATGTAGACCAATTTGAGAACTTTTAGCCATAGCACCAATCAAAAAACAAATTCCTATAATTGTAACAATATTTTCACTAACATAAGGAGCTAATGAAAATACAGTAGAGTAATCTATATTACCAAATGATCATAATATAGCAAACATACCTAAAGTTAAAAAGCAATCACCCACTCTATTTGTTAAAAAGGCAGACATAGAACTTAGATTAGCTGCTATTCTTGTAAATCAAAAACCTACTAATAAATATGAACATATTCCTACACCTTCTCAACCAATAAACATTAATAAAAAATTATTAGCTGTAACAAGAATAATCATCATAAAAGTAAATAAACTTAAATAACAAAAAAATCTCTGGTTATGGGGATCATGACTCATATATCCTATTGAATATATATGTACTAAAGAAGAAACTATTAACACAGGTATTAACATAGAAACCGTTAATGCATCAAATTGGAATCCTAATAATACAACAAGAGATCCTGATTCAATTCACCTAAAGATTTGTATAGATACAGGAATGTCTTTTAAACCTACTTCAAAAAAAGCAATAATTGCTAATAATGTTGTTACAATTACAGAAACACATGTAACTATTTGTGCCCCGCCAACTCCAATTCTTCTACCAAAAAAACCAGATACTATTGATCCTAATAAAGGTAAGATGATTATGGCTAAATACATTATTTATATTCTATAGCAATGCTTCCTCTTCGTGTTTCCCCTTATCCATAGAAATATTAATTTTAATATTTCCTTAGGAAGGCTGGGTAGACCCATAACTTTTATGTTATGCCTGACTATATCTTAAGCAAATAATTATTATAATCATATAATTATAAACCAACCTACTTTTAGTCGATGAACTGCACACCTTAATACCTAAGGTGCTTGGCTGCGGATTATCTATTACATTTCTTCATACAAATCGTTTTTACCTTACAACGAGTCATTACCTGTTCCATTAATTACATTACTGTATTAATTTGGTAGATTTGTCTTTAAGAACTTCCCGCAATTTGAAGGTTTCGCCTAAAATTTTTTCAATTTAAGACTAGAAGAAGGTTTACTTCTCCTTTTCTGATCTAATTTATTCTTTGCCTGTCTCATCTCTGTGATTATTTATAGGTTTATCTGTGTTAATTAGCGAAGTACCATTTTTTTTTATTGTAAAATTTGTTCTAAACCTTTTCCATCATTATTTAAATGTTATTTATTAAAAATAATATTTGCTGCACTCTTTAAATCTAAATAATTAAAATACTTTTATCCTAATACCGGATATTTTTCATAAAAAGGTATTATATGTTTAACTATATGGTCTATTTTTGTTACAATAAACTCACAAACTGTACGTTTTTCATATTTAGCTACATAACCACAACTAAAGAAATTAACATGACTCTCTAGTAATAATAGATCTCTTGAATGTTGACCTATAGAAAAACGTAATCATACAGCTAAACCACTCTTAGTTTTATATTTTTTAACAGTAATAAATAAGTTAGATTCTCCTGTATAAAATCCTGCTACTGATTCTTGTTATAAATTATTATACATTGCTTCCGTGAAGTTCTTTGATTTTTTTACAGGAACAACTTCAGGAAAAGCTTTTTTTAAATATTTAGATAAACCTAAATTAAGAGATGCTCTAAGGTTAACTATTTTTTGTAATCCCTCTAAATTATTATGTTTTTAATTTAACAAAAGTAAAGCAACTTGTTAAAAAAAAAATATAATCAGATGACTTTATAGTTATATAAGGATAATTATAAAAATGTGGAATAATTATGTTAATTATATCTTTTTTAGTACTAACACTAAATTCTACCCTTGAGGTATTATTAGGTTTAGATACATAACCTATACCACCGAAAAAGTCTTGGATAGATTGAATTAAGCTCTATCCTTATCATGAATATTTATTTAAATAATAGCTTGTACAAAGAATCCTTATTTATATCTAATATTATATATTATTGTAATTACAAAATAACCTTACGCATCAAAAAGCCCAGTAATAAACCAGGGATTAAGTAAATAATTTTTATTATGGTAGGTAGAATAATTTTTAAAATGGTTAGTTAGATAACTTGTTACTATTCTTTTACGTAACACCCAGGGTACGTAGTACGTATACACAAGATAAAAAAAAAGTTTTTTTTGCCACAAAATAGACAGAATGAGATTAAAGAAAAGTGAAATCTATAAAATGCTACTAATATACCTAAACCTATGGCTGATTCTGCACCAGCTATTGCTATAACATATACAGCATATGTTTGGCCTAATATATCATCAAAGCTAAGCGAACTTACCAGTATTAAGAGCGTAATAGCTAAAAGCATTATTTCTATTGAAATTAGCATTAAGATTATATTTTTTCTGTTTAAAACAAACCCAAGGATTCCTATTAAAAAAAGTATTAGTGATAAATTCATAATAATAATTATAGATTAAAAGTGTATACCTGTTACAGACATCTACATAATATGGAGGGATACATTTGACTGTGAGTATACTACAGTCAAATGTATATTCATGACGTGTATATATACATATCTATAACTTTTAGAATAAATTAAAAATTCTTTATATATATAATATCAATATAATCTATTATTATAACCTAACTTATTAATGTTAAAATAATATTTATTGCTGTAATTATTAATATAATTATTTTATTTTATTTATAATGCTACTTTGCTTATTGTCTGATACAACAGATACTTGTCTACTATCAATACTAAGTGCTTTTTTACCTAATTCAAAAGCAAATCCTAATGTTAATACAATAAAAAATATTAACATAATCACTAAACCATATATACCATTAATATAGGCACTAACAATATAAGGATAAACTAAAAGAATTTCTAGATCAAAGAGCAGGAAAAGTAATGCAAAAATAAAAAAGGAAATGCTAAATTGTGTTCTATTTTGTCCCAAAAACGAGTGAAAACCACATTCAAATACACTGTCTTTTTCTTTATATGGATTATGAGGGGCAAATATTAAATTAACAGCCAGCAAAATAAAGGCTAGTAAAGGTATAAAAATAAAAAATAAAATAGTACTGGACATTTAAGGGTTAAACATTATTAGTGCTAATAAATTAGCCAAACTTAGTCATTCTTGAGGGGTGAATATAAATAATAATAATATTAAAGTTAAGCTAGATACAGTAATAGTTAAATAACTTGATAATACTATGTTGTTAACTTTAAATGTTACTTTTTTTTTTAGTAATAAGGGATGATTAACAGTAATAACGCTACCATATAAGGTAACATTTTCAAAGGCTGGATTTAATTTGTATTCAGGTTTATCAAAAAATACTTGTTTTAAAACACCTAAATAATATACAGCACTTACAACACTAGTCAATATAGCTATTAAAGTTATAAATATATAACCACTATCTAACGCAGCAGATAATACCATTTGTTTGGCAAAAAACCCTATTAGAGGTGGTATACCTACTAAAGAAAAAAGAGTTATAGCTAAACTTAAGGCTAAAACAGGGTTTATATAGAAATAGCCTTTTATCTGACTTATAAGTTGTATTGGTGAGTTATTTCTATCTAACAATTTTAGATATTGTTCTTTATTAGTCATGCTATTATCAACAGAATCATCATATATATATGGATATAATGAATATCCTATACTAATTAATAAAATAAAGGCATTTAAGTTAGATATGCTATACTGCATTAGGTAGAAAATAAATGCTTGTATAGATTCTATACTATTAATGCTTAAAGCTAATAATATAAAACCTAGATGCGATATAGTACTATATGCAAACAATCTTTTTATTCTAAACTGTGTTAAACCTAAAACAGTTCCTATAATTAGAGATAATAAGGAGCTTATTAATAAACTATATGTTCAGCTAAATTTATATGAAAATAAACAATTACTAGTATAGTGTACTAGTTCTAATAAAAAAATTAAAATAGATATTTTAGCTATTATTGCAACAAAAGTTGTAACTATTGTAGGTAGGGCGTCATATACATCAGGACTTCAAAAATGAAAAGGTGCAGCAGATACTTTAAATAAAAACCCTACTGACATTATAAGAAGAGATATGTTAATATAAAAAGGTTTATATCAGTATATAACATTACTTATATAATCCTGATTAGCTATATTTGATAAACTAGTTATTATATAAAACCCGTCTAAGTTAGTGGTACCTGAATTTGCATACAATAAACTTGTACCTAGTAAGATAAAACAAGAGGATAAACCTCCTAATAAAAAATAAGTAAGTCCAGCAGAGGTAGATAATTCAGAATTTCTGTACAATGTTGAAAGCAAATATAATCCATAACTTTGGAGCTCTATTGAAATAAAAATAGAAACTATATCACTAGTTGATACTAAAAAGATAGCCCCTGTTATTATAAATAATATAATCAAAGGATACTCAATTATTTTAAATTGTTGTCCCATTTTATTAATTATTTCTGTTTTATCATAAAAAAATTTAGTTCAAATATTAGATAAGCTAGAATACTTTTTAATTCAAACTTTCCTAGGATAAAAAGCAGTTAACTGCAAAATTATAGCACTCAGTAAAAATATAAAGATGTGAAATATTTGCGTAAGAGATGTAGCATGAAATAAGCCCCCAAACAAACCTATTCCTTTACATAAAGATTTATAAATAAATAAGCTGCAAAAAGCAATGGAGATACAGTGAAGCAAAATTATTATTGCCACCCTAGAATAGAGTATAGACATATCTCGTCTAAGAGTGGCAGCATTAGACAGTAGTAAAGATAAAATAGAATAAATAATCATTGTTTTAGTAGGATTCAAACCTACTTTTTTAACTTTAATACTCATCTTACTCTTTTTTGTATGACCTTCTTTATTTAAAAGATAATATGAGATGGTAAAATGACGATAAGACCATATCACCCTGCTTCATATTACTCTATATTTTAATCCTTATATCAAAATTAATCTTATAAATTTAATATTCACCTGATCACACTAAATTTGAAGGGTTTAAACTTAATTTATGCAAAACAATATTAAGAACAAATATGATATGTAGGGCTATCTTGGTTTTACAACCAATAAGCCAAACCATTAACATGTAATAATGAAAAACATATGATTAATATATAAATCATTAAGATAAAAAAAGTTAAAAATAAAACTTTTTTTTATAATTATTATATGGTATTAAAACTAAAACAATTAATAATACTAGCCGGGAGAGAAAATCGAATTCTCATTCTTAATGCATGAAATTAACGTTCTAACCAGTTGAACTATCCTGGCTATATTGCATAAACATTGATCTATATAAATTATCACCAGACTTAAATACTTTAAAATGTGGAGACCCTGATTTGAACAGGGAACATACTATTCCACATACAGTTGTTCTACCAATTGAACTATAACCACTATACCTTTTTTTTTCATAATACAATTAATAATATTAAGATAATAAACAGTCTTGTTTTATGTTGGAGTGATTTGAACACTCATTAGTAAATACCAAAAATTTATGACTTACCGATTAGTCTACAACATAGATAAAAGCTATAATTTTAATCTCTTCATCATATGTTCACTTCACTCTTAATCAATTAATAGTAATTGAAGATTATTAATATTAGGTAAGATTCTTAATATAATGAACAATAGAACTAAACAGTTTAATTGTTATTTTAATATTTATAAAAGTTTAATAGTATATGAATATTTATAGTGTATTATCAATATGAATTTATAAAAAGATGGATATAATAATAATATTATATTATAACAAAAAAAAACAACAATAAGATGAATAAATGCTAATAACAACCATATACCAAGTAAAGTAAAATGATAAAAAAACACTTTTTGGTACCAGTACTAACCTGGAAAAAAAAAAGTATTTAATTTACTATGTGTGAGTAAGGTAAATCCGACTTGAACGGATAAGATTTTTAAATCAAATAGTCCTAAGCTATTCATGTCTACCAATTCCATCACTACCTTTTTTGTTTATTATTTTATAATACTGTTCATTATATATATAAGTTGAATTAGTCTCATTCTCTTTACTATTGGTCTTAGCATCTTTTTTGTAATTATTAGTTAAACTTTTATTTGTGATGGCTTATTGTTTATCTACTAACATAGCCAAACATAACATATTTACATAAATACTATTTAACAGTAAATAAAGACCAATGTAACAAAAAATTGTTTTTTTTTAGCTAAACAGCATTAGCTATAGATTAAGGATTAAGAATAATTCATATAAAAAATAGTTATATTTGATCTATTAATATTAATTGAGTAAAATGAACAAAAACAAGTGCTCGAAATAAGATTTGAACTTATAACCTAAACATCTTCAGTGTTCCGCTCTACCAACTGAGCTACTCGAGCTATATTATATATTTATATAACATTTTATAATATATAATAAATATAATCATTTATATAAAAATTATAAGGTCTACAATAAGATTTATTGCTTTGTATAGAAAGACACACACACGCTACCAAGTGTTATATAAATTATAATGCTTGCCTTCTATTTGTTTATTACAATCTTTAGTAGCTTCACAATTATAATTAAAAGTTTAGATTGGCTATGTTTATTATACTTTTAAAATATTAATATTAATATAGGATTATTAGGATAAAAAAAAGATCAATAAAAATATCCTAATAAAAGACTCGACTTATAATATAAATATAAATACCAAAATATGATGCTATATTTTATTTATATATTTCCCTTCATGCATATAAATAAAAAATAACACTAAACTTAGATTTAATGGAGATATCAGGACTCGATCCCAAAATAACGATATGCAAAATCGACGTTTTACCAGTTAAACTATATCCCCGTTAATATAAATTATAATATATAAACTACCAAAGAAACAGAAAAAAAAGTGCAGTTAAACTACATAAATTAATTAAGTTTTTTTTTCACAAGAGTATATTTTTTATAGTTTGTTTTTTATAAATTTAGCAACATAAAAGTAATGTATACCAATAAATTAATCACAAATGAAAACTATCTATTTTCACCCGTTTCATTATCAGTGACAGTAAGACTGAGGTTGGGCATTAGCAGTCGCTATTTAGCCGCTTCCGTACGTTTACGACCTAATTTAGTCGCACCTATAAGCTAAATTATAGCTTCACTGTGTATAAATCCTATAAGATATACATCAGTATATTAAAATATATATATTCAGGTTTAAAGTGATTAAAATAGTATTGTTTCTTCTCAATAATAATGGCAGGGTAAAAGTATTCGATAATATCTCGTTGGATGCTTGAGTTTCCATATTTTAACAATGCTTTTTTGTATCAAACTATTATTTTTCTTGGTTTACAACCAAGTATATAATAATAACTTAGTTATCTACTAGATATATATATAGCATAGCCAAAATAAAATTTACCTTATATTACGTGAGTTAATCGTAAGTACCAGTTCTTGTATTATAATTTAGTATATCTCTTTTTTATATATAGGCATTTGCATATGAAATGATTGGAACAAGGGACATTATATTTTCATATTTATTTGTGTTTTCCATGAATATGGCCATTTCCATATTCATGGTTTTTCGAATTACAGGGTTGCGTATACAAAGAGAAAAATCTATTGTGTTTGATAGTATACGCTTTCCGATTGTCACCCCCTGTATCACGAATAGGCTTGTTACCAGTAGACTAATTATAGTAATATAATAAAAATAAGGCCAACACAACCAGACATACTTAAATCCCCAGTAATATAAAGATCGTAATAAACAGTCTTCCTATTTATGTACAAAAAAAAAAACACCTAGCAATCATAATAACGATACTAATTACCTGTGATAAAATACGTACACAACATGGATACTATAGTATATTTATTCCATTTTTGGCTGTATTGGCATTCCTTGAAAAGTCTGCCCAATAAAGTTAAAAACTCGACAAAACAAAACTATAATACGTAAATACGTAATTAATACTCCACTTATAGCGGCTCAGGCGTAAGTATATCAATCATCACTCAGAGCTATAGAACCGTTAAAACATAAAAAAAAATGATATATACTATAATTACACAGGGCCCCCTTATAAACCAGCCCCTCAAAATATGATTTACCTAACCTAATTAGTCTTTATTACTTTACTGATATTCACCATTATTATTACTAATAATTATATCAATAACAATGAAAACCATCATTTTAAAAATAAAAATATTTTACATAACATCGTATTTCAAATATAATAGATTATAACACTAATTATCCGAGAAACGACTTGAACGTTTATGGCATTATACCAGCGAGATTTAAGATCGCTCTGTCTACCAATTCCAGCACTCGGACTATAATATTTTTATATATAAGTATTATTATAAGGCCAGAATGATTTGAACACTCATCTGAGCTATCATGAGCAGCTTGCTTTACCTATTAAGCTATAGCCTTATGGGGTTGTCCGATTATTCCGATATAATTGTAGTATACGGAAACCCTATTACGGACAAAGGATTCGCACCTCTATAAACTGGTCATGAGCCAGGCATGTTACTATTACATCAATCCGCATTTGATTTATTAAAAAATCTAGCCCAAGAGGAAATCGAATCCTCGTTTTAATGGTGAAAGCATAATGTCTTAACCACTAGACTATTGGGCCTATACATGATACTACATTACATGAACATATTATTATAACAAAGCCCAGTGCAAGTATCGCACTTACTTCTACCGATTACAAAACGGTTGCATTACTTTTATGCTAACCAGGCATTAAGTTTATTATAAAATATAATAGTAGTACAACTACTAATGATGTAGTTTATAAATACATTAATTTTTAACATTTATTCTGTTTATGATACGGCTTATTAGTTATAAACCAACATACGCTATAAATATAATGTCAATCATACTTGTTTATATTTTTTTATATTATAAAATAATTTGTATATGACCGTGATAACAAAAGATCAATATTAAGTGTTTTGTTTTAGCTAGTATAACAATATAACATAAACAGGTATTTTGTTATAAAACAGTAATATAAATTGTTGTATATAAAGACATATTAATGTTTTAATAAGTGTATTGTTCAGTAAAAAAAAAATTAGTACTTAGTGCCTAAAAATGTCACAATTCTATCAGCTAAAGCCTATTAATTAAAATCTTTATGGTAAAAATAACAAAAATAATATTAAACCCTGATTAATTTTATAAAATTATACTTGTTTAATCTTTTCATATTTAAACTATAAGGACCCAAAATCGTAGTATTAAACTACGTTTATTTAAGAATATCTTAAGGTCAGTTTCGTGCCTATATGTATTCAGCTCTTATCATTAACTAACATAGCCTTCCTGCCGTGCCTATGTTAAAAATTACTATAGTGAAAAGTAAAACCCCAAAATAAGCCATATTAAAAAGAATGTACTTTTTATATAAACTTATAATTTATATTAATATAGGAACATAAACAGCAGGTAAACCAGAGGTTAATATACCCATTTACTTACGTACAAGGGGCTATCCTTATTTTATTCTAATTTCCTCTAGAAGATAGAAACCATACTGTCTCACGACGTATTTAACCCAGCTCGTGTAACTCTTTAATCGACGAACAGTCGAACCCTTCATGGTTGTTGCATCCATGTGGATGAGCTAAGCCGACATCGAGGTGCCAAACTGCGCACTCAATATGAACTCTCTGGCGCAATTAGCCTGTTCAACATTTGTTATCATAAAGGCTTTTTATCCTTTATTTCCCCCTTTCATAAGGGGGTTCAGACTATTTCTTCACCTATATATAGTATCTAATATATTTGCAATGCGATATTTATTATACTCATATAAATATAATATTTAAGCCTAGAGTAGTTTACAACCAACAAACAGAAGCCATATTAGAGAAAAAAAATTTAAAATGGTTATAAAAAAAGACCAATAGTAAATGAAGTAAGATCATGTATAATTATGTTATTAATTAAAGACATTATAATGCAATAGTAGATATGTTACTAATTAAACTTTATTAGCCTAAGTTAAAAATATAAGGTTAAAATAATCATTAGTTACTGCTTATTCATCCTTTTAAACCAAAAGATCCGATTTTTTTTTTAGATTTTAACTTTGTATACTGTAAGTTAGATTTAGCATGACCTCTTAATATAACAGTAGAAAGTCCTTTAAACGAAGAATCTTCATTTCGAATATTACCTTTATATCTTAATTTAAAAGCAGATCTTTCTGCAGTATTACGTCTAGTCAATCTACCAGCTGCTTCTATTCTAATACCGCTTACAGACTTGTGTTTAATAGAAGATAAAACGGTATTGGTTACATGTTCTTTTTTTTTAGTTATATCTATATTTACTAATTTATTTTGCAATAAATTTTTACTATACACTTTAGACAATATTAAGTCTAAGGTATCATTATAAGAATTATTGCTTAAACTATTAATTCCTTTCCCTTTTTGTTGTAATCTTACACCTTGATTTAATAACATAAAATTAGGATTAGACAATACATGGTTAACTTTTAAGTTTTGTGCTTTTTTTTTTCTATTATACATATCGTCAAATATGGCTAGTTTATTTAAAGGTGGCAGTTTAAACATTGATAATGAAGCTTTTAATACTCTTAATACCCTATTTTTTCTGTTTTTAATTTTTGTAACAAGAGTTTCTGTAAAAATATAACTGTTTAAATATAAATATTTTAGGTTTACAATATTAAACTCTATTTTTTTTTTGTAAATTTTTGATATTAAGCTACTTAAAGGTAAAAGATAATTAGAATTAAATTTAGATTTATTAACAAATATTATTTGTTTTAGATTTAAATATAACATTTCTTCATGTAAACACTTAACAATAAAAATTTTTAAATACTTATTTACATAATTATTTCCGTAATTATTAAACTTATTATTACCTATATTAAGTGTTTCAAAAAGTATTTTTTTTTGTTTTAAAACATTGGATGTGATTTTTAAACCATTGTTCAAAATAATTTGTAATTTTTGTTTAGAAAGTTTTTTTTTTAATATATTTAATGTTGCTATTGTTTTTATTTTGTTAAGATAATATTTAAGGTGTCTATTATATGTATATATAGTTATAATTACCTTATCACTGGTGTGTTTTAGTTCTGCTCTACTAATCAGTATTCTATTTATTGATAATCTTCTAAATCTACGTGCACGACGAGTTTTTTTAGTTTTTTCTAAGTCAGCGCTATATAAATTAAAATAACTTTTTATCAGTTTAAGTATAGCTTTATCAGCAACATGTAATAATTTACTTGTATTTTTATTATAAGCATATATACTATTAAATCACTCTCTATTTGCAGGAGGATAATGTCTAGTTTGACCTCTATCATTACTTTTGTTATCTATCTTCTCTTTTTTAGTAACAAAATAATTAGAATTATTTAATTTTAGATTAAATATGTTTAACATAAAATTCATTCTTAAATAGGACTTTTTTGTATATTTAAATATATGTCCTGAGCTCAACTTTTAATCTATTCACCTGTTAATAGTTATTATCATCTTCTATTTATATTATTGTTGATTTATTATTAATATATAACAAATTTTTTTATAATATGAATACCAATATTATACTAAGGAATTGAGTCTATTACACTAATAATTTTTGCCTGTTTCTGAAAGAAACAAACGCAGTAACAGGAAATAAAAAAAATATTAATTATTATACAGACATATCTTAATCATCTTTTCTTAATCTTATATTATTTTTTTTGTCATTTATTTATTTTTATTCTAGTCGTAAATATTTTTAGGTCTTACTTTTTTTTTTGTAAAAATTACAAATAGTAAAATCACACTATAGTTCAAATTTTTTTTTCTTTGCAGCATGCTTTGTTTTAATTAAACAGTCGTACAACACCATTCTGTGCCTCCTCTTCCAACCTTGATATTAATCAAGTGGAATGGCCCCCCCTTATTTATAATAAAAATAGAAAATCATAAAAAGATAATTAATAAAAAGAATAAAAACCAAAAATAGATGATAAATAGATAAGATATGTCCAATATTATTTAGATAATTTATATATATATATAGATGCTGGGGGTTAGTAAAAGGTTATTGTTAGCAATACTCACCTTCTAGTCGTTGAACGTTCAAACTCTGTAAGTATAATTCTAAAATAGAATTATAACAATGCTTAAGTAAGCTTCGCTTCAAATATACTTTATTTATTAAGTTAACAAGTATTTCTTGAATTTTACCCAGATATTTACCAATAGTTTATACAAAAATAAACATTGGAGGACTAACATTTAATCCCTAGCGTAGCTTTTTCAATAATCCAAGACCTTTCCTTTCTGCATCTTGTGATCATATGCCCCGCTTACGCGACTGAAAGACATGTAAGTCAAACAGTAAAGCAAGATTAAGCCGTTAAACTTTATGAGTAAAATAATAATCATTTAGCTAGTTATCTCTTATTAATTTATAGATAAACTAGTTAACAACAAAAAACATTCCTAGTATATTATATATTTTATATTATAACTATATAATGTTTTAATTACATCTATATATTTAGATAGTTAAAATCCTACTTGGTTAAAAAAAAAGTTCTAACTTAAATAGATAAATAATTAGATTAGTAATAAATTAATTATCACTAATAGCAAACTAATAATAAAAAATATAGCAGGCTACTGCTGTAACAGAATTTTTATTTAATATATAAAGGTAATCTCTATATATATATATGCTTGCATATATGTTTTTTTTTTAGAATTAAAATTTGGATACTCCCAGGTACTTTTTATGGGATCTGTGCCCCGCATAAACTGCCACCTAGCAATTGTTCCACCACTTGTGGTAATTAAATATGATCCCCATAAGTAAAGGTGTTACAATGCTGTCAAATCAACTACCTTATACGCTAAAACTTGGTATATCATACCCAATAACTAGCAACAGTAAAGCTGCATAGGGTCTTCTCGTCTATCTACAGGTAAACAGTATCTGCACTGTTATTCCAATTTCACCGAGCCAATCATCGAGACAGCTGTTGTATCGTTACGTCATTCATGCAAGACCGCATTTAACGGCCAAGGTATTACGCTACCTTAGGACTCTCATCTGTAAAGCCGCCATTGAACGGGGTTTCCTTCAAAGCCTAACCTATGTTAGTCAATTAAGCAAATAGTATACCCAGCCGTCATAGGGCAGAGTTCACACACTATACTTCGAATTTTTTTTTCTTTGCAGCATGCTTTGTTTTAATTAAACAGTCGTACAACACCATTCTGTGCCTCCTCTTCCAACCTTGATATTAATCAAGTGGAATGGCCCACCTTATCCCTAAGTTACGACAGAGTTAATTTGCCGAGTTCCTTAATGATTGTTCACTCGAACGCCTTCGTATTCTCTACTTGCTTACTTGCGATAGTATTTAGGTACGGTTGATATAGACATGATGGAACGTTTAATTCCTTTCGTGTTTTCTCTCTACTACTCACACTATACATTTCTGCAGTTTCATGTCGAGTTTACAGTTTTCCAGAACATTTATCACCTTCTTTATACACTAGTTATACATAATTATATATATAAGTGCATAAATGTTATTTGCCAGTAAACTCTCTAGATTTGCTCATCGTTTAATCCTAAAGGACTAGGTAATACACTAAAACAGCGTTATAAAGTTAGTGAAGCAACAAAAAACGTCGTTTCATTTACTTTATTTTGGTTACTTTATTTTACTACTCTACTACATAAACTTAGAGGCCGTTACTTTAAGTAAATACCATAAGCTTTAGGCGAGGGAGTTATTCCCTTTATCGTTACTCATGTCAGCATTCTCACTTGGGTTACCTGATATTAAGTCTTATAAAGAAAAAATCTTAGGTTAGCCCAATGTTCCGCTACCCCATACATACAATATATAACTATGATATATAAATATATATGGACAAGGTTTCGGTATATTGTTTAGATCCGTTAAATTTTCAGTGCTTTATCCTTGTAAATCATATAAACAGTCTACAAACCAGTGCTCTGCTACGAGGTCTTCAAAAAATGGCCGCTTCTAAGCCTATTTCCTGGTTGTCTGGGACAAATACTACTTTTATTTCACTTAACAATAATTTTGGAACCTTATTAACTCTTGTTCTGGGCTGTTTCCCTTTAGACATACAACCTTTGCGTACTATGTCTGATTATTCAATATTAATCTTAGCCCTTCCGAGAACAAATACTCACTGATAGAATCTTCACGATCCCCCAATGTCTACAGATAACATATCTATTTCATAGACATGTTAGCTATATGAGACCACAATTCTGTACCTGCTATGATGTAATTTAAATTACCTACTTATATAGGTTTCGCGGAAAACCAGCTATCCTAGTCAGTATTATCTTTCACTAACATACCACAATTCATCGGATATCTTTACAACGATACAGATTATCTCTTTAGCTATTATACATTATTGATCATAGACCAATAAATATTTAAAGCTGAGCTGAGATTTTTCTCCCTAAATAGTTTATAAGCTATCCATTTAGCAGATAATATAGTTTATTTTTTTTTTTATTAACGTGATTATTGTTTCAAATAATATATTTATTATTAGCTATCTATTAAACGTTTAATAGAATATGTTTTATTTTATAATTGTATTATTTATTAGTGCTTGACTAATTGCAGCTTTGGATACTCCTATCGCTTTACCTGCTTTTGTCATGCTAATATATTCTGATATTTCATTAGTTTTAATGTTTGTAACCGTAACGCTTTTTCTTTTTGCTGCAGTAGCATTTTTTGTAGATAGAGCTTTAATATATCTAACTTCATCACTTAAGACAAAATCTCTCATTTTTGCAATAGTTTATGGCGTGTGTTTGTAACCTAAAGTTGAACCGGCTATTTGTGCAATATTATATTCTGGCTTTAAACCATATAAATAATATTGTTCTCTAGTTAATAGAGAGGTTTGTATCACAGTATTCTAAGATTTCTAAGGTAAAACCAGAGAACCCATATCTTAAAAGAGCACGGTCTATAGGTCTATTACTTTTAACCAAAGAACCTATACTATAATAAGTATAGAATCTAACACTTAAGTTACTGGAACTACCAATATAGATATTACCATTTATTTTATTAGTTCAACGATATACTCCTGACTTTTTACGGTTATCTGCAAATATTTTAATTTTATCAATCTCAGCATTATCGTATTTAACTATAGGATTTATGTCAGCAGGATTAAAATTAGAACTACTAGTGTTGATAGTAGAAAAAGAGGCAGAAATATTTGATTGTATAAATAAATTTGTTTTTATAGCATTCTTTATTTAATTTATGTTGGCAAAATACTAAGTAACTTTGGAAGTTATATGTTTCAATACTATCAAAAGATTAGTGAGCTAGCCTTCTTCTGACCCGAGTACCTTTCTACGTGTACCTTGCTTGTAGCTGCTACGGGTATGTACTAAAAAATAATGTTTGCTATTATTAAAAAAGGTTGTTTTTTTATTACTTTAGCCTAACGCTAAAGAAAAAAATAAAAGGTATTTTTAAAGTAATAAAGTGTTAATATGGTAAAAATAATCTTTTGATTAATATAAGGCGATATTGATAAAAAAAAATATAAAACTATATTATCCTGCACTTTTTCAAGTGAGGCTTGACTATATCTTAAGCTTACGCCAACCAACGTTTAGTCGATGAACTGCACACCTATATTTTACCAATAGATAATATAATAGGCGCTTGGCTGCGGATTACCCATTATCTTTCGAGTATCAATCTTGATTTTACCTAATTTATTAATAGAATTATATCTAATAATAAATAATCGCGAGTCATTACCTGCGCCGCTAGTTATATTACTATACTAGGTTGGTTAAGATTGCTTTAGGGATTTTCCGACAATTTGAAGGTCTTTAGCAAAAGGTTCACTTTCACTTGGGCTTAATTAGCACTCATCACTAATTTTTTTACCCGTCCGGGCTTTTATAACCCTGATCATGGTAAGATCACTAGGCTTCGGGTCTAATCTTAGATACTATATCATTATTTCATAATTGGTTTATCTTCGCTTAACTGCTCGCGTCTAATATTAACTTGCTGACCCATTATGCAAAAGGTACGCTCTCATCGTTTATTTAAATTTCGCTCGAGCTGCTTATAAAACTACTATTTCAATCCTTTCCCTCACGGTACTTCCAACTATCGCTTATATATCATATTTAGCCTTAGAGGAAGGTTCCCCTTTATATTCAAACAGATATGTACTCCATTTTACTTAATTAGGCTATTCCTCTTTCATTCTCACTACTTGCAGAATCTCGTTTGATTTGTTTTCCTGAAGTTAATAAGATATTTCAATTCACTTCGTTTTTTTTAATTAATTTCTAATTAGAGTTCATCTACTAACAGCCCATTTACTTTTAAAATCCTATTATTATCATTATTAAAGAATAATGATTTAAAACAAAAGAAAAAAAAAATAATAAAAGGTGTGATTTCAAAATTAAAAGTTTTATTCTCTCTTTGATATATAGCTGTGAATCCATAATAGCTTCTTTGTATACTTGCCGCCATTAAAAATATTTAACGGCAAAACAATACTATCCATATTATTCACATTAATGTTGTACTTTATACAACCAAAATTTTCGGGTTATTATGATTCGAACATAAAAAATCCTCAACCCAAATGAGGCGCCTAACCAACCAGGCTCTAACCCGTATATATAAATATATTTATCATTATCAGATAATGAATATTTTTAATAAAAATGTTAGCTAAACAATTACCAAATATGTACCTTATATGATGTAAAAAATAAATGACAAGTATTAGATTAAATGCAGAGAATATCCGATTCGAACGGATGTGATCATTTTGATCAAGTAAGTCTCAAGCTTATCACCTTAAACCACTCGGTCAATTCTCTTTAATGGGTTTATAGCCTTGTGATTGAATAAATTTAAGGTAAAATAAAAATCCTAAGTTATAATTAATAGAATAACAAAAACTAAATATGATTCCTCAGCGATTTGAACGCCAAACCTACTTTTATCAAAAGTATACTTTACCTATTAAGTTAAGGAACCTTTAGATACACCATTTATCTATAAACTACCTATATAATTATATATATATTATATTTTATAATACTGATTATATATATATACAATTTTGTTTTTTTGTTTATGATTGTTAAAAATATTGAGCAGTATACTATAATAGAAATACAGTGAGATTAGAACTTATAATAACAAGATATAATAACGGTTATAAAAATTTAGGGTAATGGTAACCATAACGGTAACAACAGCCCTTATATTTAATAAAAATATTAATAATCATATTAGCTCATCTTTGCTTTTTTATTTTTGATAAGAGTAATATGATTATATGGAGATGGTACCATCTTGGTTTCAAATAAGAAGCCATACCTAGAGTTGTATATGTTTAATACTAAACTCTATATTTAAAACTGATATAATTATATTCTTAAGTTATAAAAAAAAAATTATTTTTTCGGAAAAAAGATGATTCGAACATCCATGTGTTTATTACACAATATTTAGCAAATATCTCGCTTTACCAATAGCAACTTTTCCTATATATAAATATATATATATATTTATTAAAATAAAAACGAGTCAGACCGGCCACGATCCGGCATCTACTTTCTCGACAAGAAAGCCCTTTACCAATTAAGTTACTAACCCTTTAAATAAATTACGGCCAGCCGAATTTGAATCGACACACATCGTGTGGAAGACGAACGGTCTACCATTAACCTATGGCCGTTTATATATTTAATATATGCGGATAGATATTAAACCAGACCCTATATATTTAAATATATAATATTTAATTATATAAAATATATTATAATTACAAGATAAATCTATATAATTTATATATTTATATAGTGAATTTAAATAATAAACAAATTTAACTGTATTAAAAACAAATATCTTTTTTTTGTAACAAAAATACATATGTTACAAAAAATATAACATCTAATGTTATAGAGCAATAATGAAATAACAAAAGTATTCTAATACAAAAATATAATTATGTCTTTTTTTAGATTAAAAACAATTAATCTAAATCATCTAGAAAACCAGGCATTTCCTCTTCAATAAAAACAGGATAAAAATCTTTTTTGTCTTTAGGTTGGTTAGTATTGTCTTCAGACTTATCATATTTATCATTTCTCACATAAGACTTTACAGGTTGATTATTTTTATCTTCATTTTCGGGTTTATCCCTTTTATCATTGTTTTCATCTTTATCCGTTATATCAGGGCTATCTGGTTGATCTGTATATTTATCCACCTGATCTCCGTAAATGTCATTTTTTAAAAAATCAATTTCTTCTTTTAACATAGCCTCAATCTCTTCTAAACTCTGTGTAATATCACTACCTGATTTTTTGTCCAAGAAAGATGAGAATTCTTCCTTTATGTGATTTAAATGACGGTTATTATGCTTTCGGTTTAGAGGTAAATTTTTATCTAGCTCTAGAGCTTTTTCTACCTCTTTTAAATTATTTTCTGCGTCATCTATAGTATTTTTAAGCTCTTCTTTACGCTCCTTTTCCATAACCTCATTTGTTATTGTTTCCGTATCCGACTCTGAGTCCAACTCATCAAAATCACCTATAGTTTCAAATAAATAATTATAAACAATATAAACTCTAACTGGGCATCTTACTAAGATCCCCAGTAATACATAGATATAAAAAGGAATAACCATACAATATCTACAAAATGTCAATATAGTATTGAAGATTCAAGTCCTAAATGATGATTGTCAGTACAATGGTAGGCTAGTACTCGTCATAACCCTACTGCGATAAAAGCAGTACCTATCATAACATGTAGCCCATGAAAGCCTGTACCAAAATAAAAACAAGAACCATATGAACTGTCAGATATTGTAAAAGAGGAAACGGAATATTCTGCAGCTTGCAAAACCGTAAAAAAAAAAGCTAATGTTACCGTTAAAATTAAACCATACAAAGCTCCACTTCTATTTCCTTGTATTATAGAGTGATGAGCATAAGTGACTGTAAAACCAGATGATAACAATAATATTGTATTCAATAAAGGTAGTTCAAAAGGATTTATTGAATCTACACCTAGTGGAGGTCATTTAGCACCCAGTTCAATAGTAGGAGATAAAGCACTATGAAAGAAAGTTCAGAAGATAGCTAAAAAAAATAAAGCTTCACTAACTATAAATAAACCAACTCCCATATTTATACCCCTTTGCACGGCTAAAGTATGAAAACCCTGATAGGTAGATTCCGAAATTACATCTCTGAATCATAGTGTCATAGAGCTAATTAATGCTATTAAGGCTATATTTAAAAAGTTTACTGCTATAATAAACCCATGCATACTTAAAACACCTGAAGTTGTAAGTGTTAAAAGAGAAATACAAGTATTTATTGGCCATGGTGATGGAGAAACAAGGTGAAAAGGATGAGCTTGAAAATGACTTCTAGTTATCATTGTCATAACAAAAATAGGATAATATTGGTATATTTCAATCTTATATTTAAGATAATAGTTGCCTACTAAAATTACTTTTTTTTTGTATAAATTTATAAAGCCACAAAGTATGTTTATAAACACGTAAGAAAAAAGATATATATAAACCTGCTATAACGTAAATAAAAATCAGAACAGTTGCCTATTATAGGTCACAAGTTAAGAAATAAGTGATTTGAACACTTAACCCACCGTGTGTAAAACGGTAGCTCTACCATTGAGCTAATTTCTTTTAAATATTATAGGTTTATAATAATAAAAGCACTTATAAACCTATAGTATATTATTATATATTATAAGACCAATGGGATTTGAACCCATATTTTGGTGATTAAAAGTCACACGTTTTACCATTAAACTAAAGTCTCGTACTTTCTACTAAATAAAGCATAAAAAAAAACAGGAACTAATACTATCGGCACTGCCAATAATTGTCTTGCGACTCCTAATCCGAGTGCCAGTGCCATATGAAAACACTCTATTTATCTAGTAGCATTGGCGGAACACCGGAAATGGTGTTCCCCTTCAAAAAAAAAGTAAAAAGCAAATGTACAGTATTATAATAATAAGCTTTATTTAGCCTAATACCTTTATTAAAAGGTATATAAATATAAGTGTAACATGATATAGTAAGGTTTTTATAAGCATATAAAAATATTTTAGTCACAGATAACAACAAAAGTTGTTATCGAGTATTACTGTCACAATCTTTACGCCTATAAAAATAATAATACTATCTATATAAATACCAATAATAACCATATGAACCTGGCCAGTATCAACACCAGTTGTAAGTATCTCCAGTAAAACACATAAGGTTTATCTTAAATACATAACTTGATTTATGAGCATATATCTGATTATGTATGTGAATCTCTCCTTATAAAAGCCGTGTCCATGTTCATTCCATATATTACTCCAGAGATATCCAATTCTGTACCTGAAGATTTTAATTCCATTTCACTTTTTTTTATTGTAATAAGAATTGAACCCACCATAGCTACCAGTAATAAGACAGAAACTTCAATAAGTCACATCATATATCCAGTATACATAATATTACCTATAGCTGTGATATGTGTAGTTTCACCTAGGCTACCATCCCAAATATTACTTGTAACTAATGATGGTGTAGTATAATTGTTAATATTCAAAATTTTAAAAACATAATCTATGTATTCAACTGAAAACCTAACACCGTAAAATAAACTGCTTAAATAATCAATGTAGTTGCTATAAGCAGCTAAGCTGTCAGGTAATACTTGATTTACAGTATAAATAAAACATATAGCAATTACTATGGCTAATAATATACTATTACCAGTATTACTTAATAGTTCAGATATTCTTACATTAATTAGCATTAAAATAAAAAGAAATAATATTGAGACAGCTCCGACATAAACTAACAGATAAGATAAGCCTATATAACTTAATCCTAAAGTAATAAGATAACTAGCTATAATTATAAATAAGAATATTAAGAATAGTACAGACACTATAGGATTTTTATTTATTATAACGCATATTGTAGCAAATATAGAAAAAAAAAAAAAAGAATCTATAATATAGTCCACGTAACCATTAGTATGATTTTCTGTTACAACGAAAAAACTAAAATTCATCTTATTAATACCTTGTGTATATATCTCCAGCCTATATTTTATTTAGTAGTAATGAAAAAATAACAAAACAATAAATTGTTACCTATGTTAATAACAAGTAAATGGTTTACATTTTACTTTTTATTCTAATCCTCCTTAACATTAAGGATAATTAGAAGGAGAACGAGAGCCAAATTAATTTTACAAGGATGTATATTTAAAATAAAAGTGAAATAATAAACCTTACGCGTGTAAGATTCGAACTTACATTAACTGTGGTCGTAGCACAGTGCTATACCTATTTAGCTAACACGCATAGTTTAAGATTTATAGTACGCCTTCAAAGTGGATCGAACACTTATGAAAATATTAACAGTATTTCGCTCTACCGTTGAGCTATAAAGGCTTTAACTACATTAGCCAACAATAGATTAGAGCCATTAATAGTAAATACCGTTGAGCTATAAAGGCTTTGACTACATTAGGAAACAAGAGATTCGAACTCTTAAAAGTATAAACTATTGAGTTTACAGCTCAACCCATCTTACCAATAATGGGAGTTTCCTTATTTTTATTTTTTAATATATAAAGTAACAACTTATATATCTTTTTTATCCTGAGCTACAGTGGAACTATCATACAATAGGACTAGCTATGTTTAACAAGCTTTATTATGTGTGTTTATACTCGAATGGTGAATATACTACCTTTAGATAATAATAGTAATTAATACTGTCCATATCTAATTGTTATATTTTAATAGTATTATTAAAGCATAATTTCTTATATGCCTATGTTTAAGTTATTATGACCATATTTTAACAAGACTAGTAATATAGGCATATAAGCATACTACTTAAATGAAAATCTTTTAATAAAAATATTAAATAAACCTTGTAGCTAAACCTACAGTAAAACAATTATTAGTGTTATGATTTACTTTTTTTTTACCCAACATGTAATATACACACGAGACTTGTGCTTATTTCGCGTTATGCTCCAAACTAAACAATAATTATGTTTAAACACTATTTTGTACTTATATCCTTATTATCCTATAGTTTTTACTATGTTTTTTTTATTTAAGGAGGAAAATAAGAGAATCGAACTCTTGTGGTCAATAGCTATTGAATTTTCAGCTCCACCCGTCAAACCAACAAACGGTACCTTCCTTATATGTTTTAAATTTTGCTCTAGAGCAAAAAATAAAACATATTTTTTAAACAATGCTCTAGAGCATAGTTTAAAATATTTTATATTTAATATTTATTATTCCCGTGCAATTTCCACTACACGAACCATATTTCGACTTAACACTAATCAGAGTCACTCATACGAAGATCACTTAGCTTAATTTTAAGATCTAATCATCCAAATTGAGAAAACGGTAACCAAACTTATTGCGCACACTAATTTCAGCGCCTGACGAGTGGTTAGTACCTATCTGAGATCAAATTCACCGTGACGTACTTATTCACGATTACTAGTAATTCCTATTTCATGCAGTCGAATTACAGACTACAATCCATAATGTGTATATCCAATTTTAGGGGATTAGCTTAATTTCGCAATTTAGCATCCTTTTGTAAGGCTTATGTGGCACGTCTATAGCCCACAATATTTAGGTCATGATGACTTGTCCTGGTCCCTATTATCATATCCAATATAACGGTGAACAACTTTATATAAAAATAAAGTAAGGGTTTTCGTTAATTTAATGGAACTAACCAAAATCTCACGACATTAACTGAAGACAGCCGTGCAACACTTGTAAATATTAAAAAAATATTTATTCAAGATAATAATTTTAACAATGTAAAAAAAAAAAAATAATAAATTTAACATTATTAAAAGTGGTAAGGTTCTTTGCGGATCATCAAATTAAACAACATACTTCACTACTGGTTTCAGAAACGGTCTAATGATTTCAGTTCCAATGTTGCCAAATTACTCTTGAGGTGGAATGCTTACACTTTCATTTATAGACTAAATTATATTTAACCTATGACACTCATCATTTTCTGCCTAGATTACTGGGGTATCGAATCCTGTTCACTTCAAAAGCCTTCGTCCTACAACGTCAGTTATTACATAAGGAGATGCCTTCGCATAGACCCGTGCCAATCATCTGGTATCACAGAATTTCATCTCTACACTCAACAGTACCTAAGAGCTCCCTTTCATATAACTCTAGTTAATTTGTACCCTTTAGGGGCTTTATTAACCGTCTTGGTACTCTTTAAACCTATTAAAGATGAATAACACTAGTCTTTTACGTATTACCGCGACTGCTGGCACGTAATTTGGTCAAGACACATAGATAGAGAATGTCATTGTCAAAACTCTACCTAGAATTTTATTCGACATGGTCGATTAAACATTAAAATAATGCATTAGGCTATTGCCTTACATTCCTCCAAGTTGCTGGTTCAGCCGTTAGGCTATTGACCAATATTCCTCACTGCTGTAACATTTGTCATGGGCTTTCTTCAGGCCACATTGTGGTCGATCAACCTTTCAGTTACGACTACGTGTATTCAAACTAAATAAAGCTAGTTAAACATTTACTTTAACTACTACTACACGAGATACCCACTTCTTAGAGCGAATTTATAGTCTTCTTTATTAATATAAGGGATCTATCCTAACTCTAAGGCGATTAGAATATCTTTTACTCACCTGTACACCACTGCTTAAAATAATAAAAAATTAATTTATATTAAAGTACGCCGTACGATTAGCATGTGTCAAGCATTTGGACAGCGTTCATTCAGAGCCATCATCAAACTCAACATATTTAGTAGTATTACTACTACTAATGATGTATTTTATAAATAAGTTAAAACTTATACATTATTATGTATAAGATAAAAATTATAAAATAAAATAAAGTATTTTTAATGGTTATATTATTAATGAAGATCAACAGCATCTTTAATATAACTACTAGTTAGTACTACAAAAACTTGTGATTGTATAAAGGCTATACCTAATTCTAAACCAGAAAAAGCGATAATAAATGCTAAAGGTATTAAACCTAAAAATATGTATATAAAACCTGATAATAATATATTATAAGCAAACCCGCTTAAAATATTTAGTAACATATGACCACTTAATATATTAGCAGCTAATCTAAGCCCTAGTGAAATATTTCTAGCAATATATGATATAAATTCTATTAATACAAGAAGAGGCAGCAAGCTTAAGGGACAACCAGCTGGTACAAATAAAGAAAAAAATTTAAAACCATGTTTTGTTAATCCTAAAATAGTGGCACCTAAAACTACTGTAAAACTAATTGAAAATGTTAGTATAAAATGAGAAGTAGAAGCAAAACTATACGGAATCATCCCTATTAAATTATTTATTAGTATAAATATAAATAATGTATAAATAAAAGGAAAATATAATTGTCCTTTCTTTGCGTTTATTTGGTTTATCACTATGCTATGCACGGTAGCATAAACCGACTCTTGACTAATAGATCAACCATTAGATACAACTTTGTTGTAATTTGTTGCTAATATGTTAACAGTTAATGCTATTATTGTTGCGATAGTTAAATATATTGCTATATTAGTTACAGATATATAAGTATATGCTAAAACTGGTGCATCTAAACTTATATAGCTTCGTATTGAAAACTGATCTAAAGGATTTAAAATATAATTGAAGTTATGTGATGTCATTTGTAATGATAATTACAAATAATTTTATATATTAATTTAAAAAGCAATATGATAAGCATGTGATCTAAGCCGATAGTTAGAAATGGTTAATAAATTATATGATAAGACTAGTTTAAATTTTTTGTATAATTATTAACCACATAAACAGCTCTTATTATGCGAATTCGGTAAAAATATTTTTGCGTTTACTAGGTTAAAACTAAAGGCACTATTGCAACCATGCAAATTACTTTTATGTTATTTAGCCCTTTATTAATAATACTGCTTATAATATTCGACTATTGTTGTCCCGTCATCGCAAAGTAACTTTTTTACTAAGAGATATGAGACCTTTCAAGTTAGCCACAGACTAAACGCTTAGGTAGTTTCTGTAATTTTAATTTTCGAATCATGCAATATATACCTTTGTTACACCAATGAGATGTGCTTATTAATAGGGATTATTATAAGAAGCTATAACAGTATGCTTAACAAAAAAAAATATATTCATATACTAGGTTTTGGTGTTATAAAGCTATAGTATATATACACCTAAATCTAATTAAAAATATATGTTATATTGGGTAATAAAAGGTAAATTATAATTTACTTATAAAAAGACGAGTTAAAAATAAACGAACAAATCTAGGTAAAATATACTTTGAAAACACATACACCATTACTGTTAGTAGTATAAAAGTAAAAGTTACTTGATCTGTATAATAAAAAGGTACCAATTGTGGCATGTTTAGTTAATACAAATAATTATTTGGTGCTATAAAGTTTTATTATATCTGCACCGAAATCTAATTAAAGATAGAGGTTCTATTGGATAATAGTATAGATAATTGAGCTTGCATTTCATTTATAATATAAAGGTTATTTTTCTTATAGATTTATAAGTGAATATACACTGTTTTACATAAATCTCTTAAACTAACCGAGAATATATTCTAATAATCTACAATCTTAATAGACAAACTACGCCCTTTATATTTTATACCTATACTTAAGCTTATAATTAAACTATCACGCGACTATAAAATTGCATTTATATTATAAATATTATAAATAGTATTTGTTGTTGTTAAAACTTTTAGAATAAATCCTATATCGTAATTACCAAAATTATGAAAAAAAAAATGTATGACCATTATATTTAGTAACTAGCATAGAGTTTATACAATGTAAAATTAGTATATTAGAATCTAAATCATTGCTACTAATATAAAAAGTGTTAAGTCTACCTCTTTTAGTAAAATAACCTAGAGAGTAGAGTAGGTTATACCCTTTTTTTAAAGGGGGCGTAGTAGAGAGACTACGATATTTTATTTTGATGAGATACTTGAGTCTTTTCTATGTAGGGCAACTATACCGTTTTTCTGGTTTTTAGGTTTAGGTTTATCTTTTTAGATTTACATAATCGGTTTATTACCAGAGGCTACCACCAAGTTAATTTTAGCTTATTTTTATATTCCTGGCTTTGTTCTAATTAGAATTATTACTGGTTTATCTAGAGCATTTAGATCTATTGCGATTTAATTTAGAGGTTTATCTAGTACCCTTTTACTAGTATTGTGCTTTTTATAATAATATAATTTTATATAATAATTTATGAATAATAAAGTCTTTTTTAATTTTTTAAACTGATTTAAACGGTTTGTTTCATTAAAATATTTATTTAATATCAATATTGGTGATTTTATCTACAAAGTTGTTTTTATTTTTAATTTTGGGTTCTTTGTGATTGCTGTTTATATATCTATTAACTACTTTCATGAATTTATATATTTTATTAATTTAGATAATATAAATGTTTTTATATATAGTTCAAATGATGTGTGTCATTGTGAATATAGCTTAAATGATATTGTTAGTTGCGATAAAAGTTTTAATAAACAATTAGATTTTTCTAATAATAGTAAATTTAGTAAACATAATTCCGGTTTAATAGATTTCCCTAATTATAAAACTGGTATCAAAACTGATATGTATGTACCAAATATGGTATCAATAAATAATTCAGATAATAGTGATAGATTATGTATTATAAAATATTTAGAAAAATATAAATCTATTAAACTAGATTTTAATAAAATGGAGAAAGATTTAATTTTTAAAAACATAGATTTAAACAATAAAATATATCGCTTACAAGAAGGTATGGATTGTACGTCTAATATAATAAATGAGATAATAGAGCTATATATAAATGATTTATTTACGTAATTATAGTGTTATTAAACTTTTAAAGCTCAGTTATCTATCTGTTTTAAGAATTTTACTTATTAGTTAGTTATTTTTTTTTTGTTGTTTTATAGGTTTATCTAGAGCCTTTATATCTAGTATTGTGCTTATTAAAATAAAATAAAAGAAAATATATATGAAAAATTCCTGTCCTCGTACTAAATACGATCTGATACTTTTCGATGCAAACAAGTTTAATTATTATAATTTATGGGTTAGAATTACATGAACCTTAGCTATTTTTAGTTGTTATCCCTCTAGTATTGGTGAAACTTTCTATGTTCATTTGGTTGGTCCTGATAAGAAAGTTATTATTTCATCACCTTTAAAAATTATGTATCGAGAAAGTGATGATTTTAATCAGGTTATTAGTTGTTATTTTATATTGTTACCCCATATTAAGAAATATCTTAATGTTAGTGAGATCACTAATCTTAGTGATCTTGAGGGTGATTATAAACCTATTGTTTTATACATGGGTAACTATCGTGTGGATAGTTTAAAATCCGAATCAAATTAATGATTTTTATTATGATATATAAGATGAAACAATAGAGGGTGATTAATATGGAGATAAATAATAAATTTAACGTTATTATTTTACTTATTGTGTAAAAAATTAGGTGTAAAAGGTTATCTAGACCTTATAATATATACACAAAGTATATATTTCTAGTATATCGCTTATTTAATAAATAAAAAAGAAAAAAAGAAAATGATGTATTTAGTGTTTTTAATTGTTTCGGATTTTCCTTTTCCTGTTTTCAAAGTTTTTGTCTCTTTACTTATTACTAAAATAAATAAAAAGATTTGTTCCTTAAACTATTTAATCTGACTAAACATAGTTGGTATTACAATAAATATTGGATTTCTAGTGGTAGGTGTTTATTATTTACAAGAATTTTTATATTTTATAAATATGGATAATATAAATGTTACCCAGTTAACATCAAATGATGGTATTACAGATTGTGAACCTACTCTAAATTATATTTTTGATTCTGATAAAACTATAAATAAAGGTGGTTTTGTTAATACGACAATACAAAAAGATGTCTTAAATAGTAAATATAATTATAAAACAAATCATGGAGTAAATAATGATGGACTCTCAATTGTAAAACATTTAGAAATATACAGATCTGCCAGAGAACAATCAGCCTTATTAGAAAAAAGTTTAACAGATCATAACTTATATCTGGTCTCTAGAATAAATCGCTTAGAGAAAGATATAGATCATTCTACTGATCTAATAACTGAGATAATAGATAGCTATCTAAACGATTTCGGGTTGTAATTTATAGTTATTAAATTGGTATAAATAATAGCCTATTAAAAAGTCTTATCTAGAGGCTATATCTAGTACTACGCTTAACAATATAACGACAGTTAATTAAAATATGGAAAATAATATGTATAAATGACAGCACTTCTCTATAAGTGTAGGCGCCATTCTAAGTAATAATAAGATTAAATTCGCTTTGCAAGAACTATGGACAAATAGTATTAATGAAAATGAACTAAAATTTAATATACAATTTAAAATTAAATATGATGAAACAGAAATTAGATCTATTCCTTATTTGCAGCAAAACATTAGTAGTAAAGATTTTGATCTTTTGAAGAAGGAAATTTATTAAAAATAATAGAATGAATTATTTACCATATTTCTCATATACTAAACAGTAAGTTTTACTTACTTGTAAAATATGCTCTTTTAACTTAAAGTTATAATTTAAATTTTCCATTAGGAATTACCTACAAGTTACGGGTTTAAAGTAATATATAATATAACTTTATTATATATATAACATAACTAGTAACAGCATATTTTATAAAAGCTAAAGGTGTCAATAGTAACAGCCCAACTTGGAAATATTTTGTTAATTAAATCTAAATATATTAAACATCTAATTGCATTTTTTTTAATCTTAAGCAATATAAGCCTAATATGCTTATAACTATAATGATAATCATACTTCGAGCAATGGTATAAAACCTTTAACTCTTATCTAAGATTCGAACTTAGGTCTAAATATTAGAAGTATCTAGCTCTACCATTAAGCTAATAAGAGTGTATAATGATCCTCCACTGTATTGTTATTATTTTTTCTTACGCTAAAAACGACTATTACCAGCTTATTCGGAACTATTCGTCCCTGTTTCGTTCGCCAGATACAACTATAGACGATTGTAAGTCTATATACATTTTATGACATAGGCTTATTAAAAGAATTAAACTACAAATAGTAATAAGAAAGCCATCATAAGAGCAAATAATCCAGTAGCTTCTGAAAAGGCAAAACCTAATATAGCATAGGAAAATAATTGCCCTCTTATAGCTGGATTTCTAGCCACTCCTAAGATTAAGGCACCGAAAACAACACCTATACCTACACCTGCTCCTATTAAACCTGTAGTAGCTAACCCTGTACCAATAATTTTAGCGGCTTGTATCATTTTTTTTTTTTATTTTTTTATTAAGCGAAGCCTTAATGTTTATTTAATACTAAGTAATTGTTACTACTTAACTTAAGAATACATAAATGTACTGGTAGATTAACTATGATATATATACATAATAAACCGATATTAATTAAATAATATCTATTAGCTATTCTATACTGACTAGTATAGTCATAACAATATAATAATATATGTGCTCAAGAGCACTCAGATTCGAACTGAGAATTTAAAGTTTGAAGCTTTCTGTTTTACCATTAAACTATGTTCTTTATATATCACAAACAGGGGCTTTAATTTATTATCCATTTTAAGCTTAATATATAATTCTACCTTAATATTTGTTAAGGAAAAGGCAAAATCTGCCTATAATTTAACCTTATATCTTATTTTTTATACAAAAATAGGCCAATAGTTTCCATCAAGTAAGCCAACATAAGATAAGTACGAATAATGATAATTATTTTATTATAGCAGTAATGGCAATCATTATAATATGTATTAACTACAGAGCTTATAGTTTTATATTATATGGCTCTTAATGATTAAGAGCCATATAAGACACAAGGATATGGAGGAATTGAACCTCTTTTATATGATCTGCAATCATACTGTATAACCATTTTACAACATACCCCTTTTATATAAATACAAGATCTACTACTGCATAAACTATTTATAGTTTATATATATACAATAAAAGGCATTATAACTGCAAATAACTAATAGTATGATCTTATTAATACTTATAACAAATAAATAAAATATAGTGATGCGGATATTTATAAGCCGGTTTCTGTAACTGTGAATGTATCTAAAAAAAGGCTAGAAATAGGCTTATTGTTTCACTATTATACTATATTATGTATAAAGTAATATTATCTATATATAGATACAAACATAAAAGTATAATATGTATTTTCTGCAAAGAACCAAGGTTTTTACCTTTGTACTATATACAAGTTATATTTATAATAAATATAACATATATAAATATATGCATATACCTAAAAAGCTTTGGACTTTCCTATGCTATTAACTTAAATAAGGCATTAAACAATAAATACCACACATATTATTTTTATATAAAATAGGACAATATAACCTCATAGTATCCCATTATGATGTATTTTACAATTATTATAGAGATATAGATGCGTACATACATAGAAATCTTTCACCCACTCTAAATATAATAGCAATAACTATATTTACTAATTAAAAAAATAAAGATATTAAATAAAATTTAAATAAAAAGATATTTTCATAATATAAAAATAAATTATAAAAAAAAAATTTTTTTTTTACATTATATCATATTGCAAATTATATTATCTTTTAATACTATACGAATTATAATCACAAAAAATGTGACTAGTAGGCCAAAGGCTTACTACAAATAAGCCATCATACTATAATTATGAGATAAAAATATATAGTAATTTTTAAAAACTTGACTTAAAACTAACGACCAACAATTGTCTTGCGACTCCTAATCCGAGTGCCAGTGCCATATGAAAGCACTCTATTTATCTAGTAGCATTGGCGGGACTTGGTAAATCGCAACCAGACAAAAGCAAATTCGTGTGTACAATAATGTCATAATTACTATATGTATATATTTACAAACTAATTAGAAAAAATTATTTTTTCATATCTGATTATATAAAGTAAAAGAATTTAGTATATATTGCCTTACATAATCATATTTTACAATAATAATCCAATATTTAATTATTGGATTATTAAAGTTATTAGGCACAAGTCAACTGATATAAACCAATCTATCATATTTTGTTATAGTGATGGTTACAAAAAAAAAATAATTTTGTGACTTATATTAGCCTTTAAAGCGTTTTTATATAAACTATGTATTCATTTTTTTTTTTATGACTAATTACAAAGAACTATTGTTCTTGTAGCCAAGTAATGAATTTTTCTATAGAAACAGATTCTATTACTATAGGCATAGAACTATGTAAAATACCACATATTTCTGAGCATTGACCATAAAAAGTACCTTCTCTATTAATAAAAACAGATACTTGATTTAATCTACCAGGATATGCATCACATTTAATACCTAGTGAAGGGCAAGCATAAGAATGTATTACATCAGCACCAGTGACCATAAAGCTAACATGAGTTAATTCCGGTATAATCACTCTATTATCCACTTCTAACATTCTAAGTGTACCTTCTTCTAAGTCGGATTCTGGTATCAAATATGAATCAAATTCAATGAATTCATCGTCACTATTTAAAAAATCAGGGTATTGGTAACTTCAGTATCATTGGTGACCTTCTGCTAATACAACCATAGCCGGATCACTAACTTCATCCATTAAATACAATAATTTAAAAGATGGAAAAGCTATAAGTATTAAAATTAAGGCAGGTGTAATCGTTCAAATTAATTCAATTAATGTTCCGTGACTTAAATATTTATTTGCAATGGGCCATTTTTTATTATTAAACTTTATAATTATTGATATTAATATTCAACCTACACTAAATAGTATTATTGAAAGATAAAACATGATATTATCATGAAGTTCCACCAAACCTTCCATTTGGGGTGTAGCACTATCTTGAAAATATAGACCTCAAGGTCTTGGAGCATCACAATACAGAAGTGTAGAAAAAAGATGAATGTCGTTTCAATTAGTTAAACAATACACAATAAATAAAAATAAAACAAGGGAGAATGTTAAGTCTAGCTTAATATTTATATCCTCCTTTAGGAGTTTATTTAAATCTTGTGCTGATTTTGCTGAAGTTTGATATATTTGAGTGTTAGTGTTAGTGTTTTTTTTGCTTGCTAATTCAATTAAACTATTTTCAAGTAAACTTATTAAAGGTACTATAATTAAAAAATGGGAAAAGTATAAAACAGTAGATATCTGTCCAAATTCTATAAATGGTGATTCTACGTGTTTAGCACCTAATTGCATTAATATTAGAAAGTTACCAACAAAAATAAAGAAAGCTGCCTTACTTAAAGGTCTAAATTGTATACCTCTTGATCTAGATAGATCTGTAAAGGGCATTGCTAATAATATTACAATAGCAGAAAACATAGCTATAACACCTAGTAATTTGTTAGGTATAGATCTTAATATAGCATAGAATGGTAAAAGATCAAAAAAAATTAACATACAAATATGTAATGCTATAATATACTTGAACAAAAACAAAATTATAAGTAGCAGCTCTATAAATCCAACTTATTTAACATTTACTTAACATAATATAGACTAATCAATGGTCTTAAATTATTAAAATATTATTACATAATATTTATATGGGGTTTTATATATTACCCAGTTATGACGTCTTGAGCATTTAAGGTTAAATATATATTTAAATGTAAAGACCAGTTTATCTATGTCTTCAATAGAAAAAGCATAAGCACCTATGTGTAGTCCTTATCCATATCTACTGCCTAAATCAATTATACAAAAAGCTGATAAACCTCTATGAGTTAATAGCTCATATATATATTAACTGGTATCCTTTTTACGTTGTATAGATATAATTTTTATCTAAATACATTAAAACAGCTAAGTTGCATAGTTATGAAAGATATAGCATTATATGTTTTATTAGTCCTATTGCCTTTAAATATTATAGATAAAGGCATATAATATTTTTTACCGGCTCAAAAAGTTATAAATATATTATACACATAATAAAAATACTCTTTATAACAATTTGAGCATACACAAGTCTATAGTTAGCAGTATAGGATACTATTGCCATAAATATATGCTTTATATCACTAGATATCATTACGGCAGCTTTTTCATAAGCATAACCAAAACCATGACCATAAGCCGAGCAATTTAAACGTTATAACACCCATTGTATAACGGGCTGCAAATAAGAGTGAGCTAGTACATATTAAAGTAAAAGTATAAAATATATTATGTTAATTCTATAAATATTTCTATATTTATATTCATTATATCACTATAATGTTTGGATTAAATCTTAAATTTAAAATTATAAAAAATAATACTAAAAATCTAGCGTATAATCTCTGAAGATCCTACTAAGATAAATAAATATCCTTTGGTTTCCTGCTGGTAATCTAAATAAACCTAAAAAATATATCATATTTATTAATCTTATATTCTTAATATCCTTAAAATCCTTATAAAAATATAAACATATTATTAAATAATAACTTATTTATAATAGAATTTCCAGCATACGGCTAAATTAAGTGACATCTTTACTATCACTCCGGAACTATCGCAGGTGGAGTTTGCATTGGATTAGCCATAACGTAATTTTCGCTATCACCTAGAATATTGGGCATAAAGAAGACAAATACAGATAAACCTAATATAAATATAAAAATAGTAATTAAATCTTTAAATATAAAGTAAGGGGCAAAAGGTAATCTATCGTAATTACCCGAAACACCTAAAGGATTACCTGAACCTGCTCTGTCATGTAGTACAATTAAATGCATTAAAGCTAATGCAGCTAACACAAAAGGTAAAACAAAATGTAATGCGAAAAATCTATTTAAAGTGGCGTTGTTAACAGAAAACCCTCCTCAAATGACTGGATAATAAGACTTAATAAGAAGTCTTAGATATAAAAATTTAAATTTATAAAAAACCTCACGGTTTTAGTTAGACTATATTATAAACCTTTATAAAGGTCCCGGGTACTCGTGTCAAGATTATTGCTTAGTATGCTCACTAGTTAGTCGTTGAACGTTTTTGATATTATTTATACTACATATCAAACTACGCTGCAGATAATATAAATATAACGGTGGGAAATTATAAGATATGTTTCTGCAATTCACCCTGTTTATCTTTTAATTCTTACGAATTAAAGGAGCCCATATTACAATATTAACATTCAGGAAAATTTAAATTAGCATAACGAGAACTATTCTGTAAATCAGATAACCAAGTAGTATATTTAATACCTTTAAGACCTATCAAAGGATGAAGACCTGTAAAAGAGAAAAAATTAACTACAGTTTGTATTTCTTTTATAGAACTTACACTATACTGAATATATAAATCTTTATTTATATCCAACTTTATATTAGTATTAAATACTAATTTAATAGCATCAAATAATACTACATGTAATCTTTGTTTTAATTGATAACAAGCATCATTATTATTTTTAATAAAGAAAGATCTTTCAGACATAGTAAATCCAACTATTCAATTTTTAAAAAAGTGTAAATTTACATAACCTTCAGGACTATTTGGTAATTTAAAGATCGGTTCAGGAGATTGTGGTATATTTGAATATAAGCTTATACCATTTTTAATAATAAACATTGCCTTATCAAACTGTTCTATTCTTGTTTTAGTTAAGAAAAAAATCATATGATGTAACAACAATGGAAATAAAACTTCCTGTAATTCAGTTTTATTAAAAACCAATCTACAAACAGGACTCTTATGATGAACATATATTTTTAATTTACCTATTTTTAAGACAGATTGTATATAGTTTAATACATAAATATCTTATATATGAATAGATATTGTTAATTTTACTGCAGTAAAACCTTTTTCTGTTTTAGATATATGAATATATCCATCACCATCTATAATACCAACCAGAAAAGCTATAAAAGATGTAGGAATAGAAAGATATACCTTATCACTTAATCTGGTATTTCTATTAATATGTACTCTTTAACTAACTATACCTATTATTGGTAATCCCACTGCTAAAATTAAATTAAATGTTAATATTTTTATATTTGTTGTTGACTCAACTATATCTTGTCCTACTCAGGGTATGGCACTCATAAGGTTAGTTATAACTGTTGCACCTCATAAAGACATTTGGCCATAGGGTAATACATACAAACTTACTTAGCATTTAAAACATAAAACTAAGCTAGAATAACTTTGAATTCGTATATTCTATTAGCCGTATTATGACTAAAAGTCCCGACTGTGCATTAAGCAGCATTTCAGCCACCCATTAGTGACCCAGTCTGTCGCGATTATTTAGATAACCGACGATCTTAAATTTTATTTTATTTATACTATTAATATAAACCAATCTTGTGATAAGCTAGATTATTTTATTATACATAATCTTTTATTATCAATCTAAAACAAACTTTTTTTTTTATTTAACATAATGTTTTTTCTCATGTGACATAATACTTTTACATCACTTCGCCACATCACTTTTTAATATTATCATAAAAGGAGGAGTATTTTCCTCATTTTCAGCATCAAACCATTGCTCCTCCAACCTTCACTTTATTCTGCCTAAAATTTACTCAATGTTAGAGTAATAGTTTTTATTTTAATTTTGGCTTGTAATCCACAAAAATGTGGATTAAACACACAAGTGTTTGTTTGTAATTAGTAAAATATCAATAACATAATAGTAAAATAAAAATTTTTGATCGTTTTCACTAACATTGCCAAAGAAATGATAATAATATATATTTCTTCAATATCCCTGTCGGGTTATTCCACTTTATTTCCAGGACTTTCATTGAATAATTTGCCCAGGTTTATTAGTAAAGATAAAGATTAAACTTATACATATACTAATAAACTATTTTTCTCTAAAGATAACATAGAAACTTAAACTTGTGGGACTATAATATAAATTAAACTTCATATTTAAACGTACTTAACTATTAAACGTCTTTTAAATAACTTTTTTTTCAGTTTTTAAAGCCCTTGTAATTGTTTTCTCATTACAATTTAAATATTTAGCTGCTTCTGTAATACTAGGATATTGACCATATACTGTGTAATTTTAATTATATAATATTAGTGATTTAGATTTTTTTTTTTCATATTTAACATAGCTTTTCCTGAATAAAAGGGTTTTTCTCTATTAAAGACACTAGCTCTCATTATTTCTATTGTTTCTTTACTAAATTTCTTATATTTATTTAAATTCCCTATCTGTAAACGACGCTCTGTACTGTAATTATAATTCATTTTTATTATAGTTATTTAAGTATGTTTATAACCAAAATTTGAACCAGCTTCTGTTAATATATTATAATTTGGTAATAAAGATTTTATATAAAAGTCTTATAAATCTAATAATTTTCTTATATTTTTTTTGTATAATTACTACTTCAGGAAATAATTCTAGTATAATAAAAGCAAATTCAGATATATTATACTTTCTTACTGCTGGTTTAACAATCCTACTACCATTAAAATTAAACAAATGATTAGAAAATCTAACATAAAATTTATTTGTAGAGGCGGACCCTATATAGTAATCTAAAGTTACTTTATTCAATATTAAATATATACCGCTAAGGTTTATAGTTTCAGATTTAATATTTTTTTTGTATAATCCAATTATAAATTTTCAGAACTATAAATCGGCTTTAAAATTTTTTTTATTTAAAGAAATCAGTTAAGATTTTGCTTTTTACTTGTGTAGAATGATAACCTTCGAGAATTAAAGGTGAGACTAATATAGAATTATATCTTTTAGAATTTAAGTTAAATTTGTTAAGTTTTTGCTTTGTACCACGCAATAATAAAGTATAATTACTGCTTATATGGTATGAGTTATTTAATTTATACCATTTGGGGCTATGTTCATAACCCAAAAATGCTGTAGCCATCATTAATATAAAAATAACTGTACCTATTGTTCATACTAATGTTCTAGGGGCTCTGTATGATCCATAGTATAGTCCTCTACCTATATGTAAATATACTAAAAAAAAAAAAGCAGATGCCGTATTTGAATGTAAATAACGTATTAACCATCCGTTGTTCACATCTCTCATGATATGCTCGACTGAATTAAACGCTTCTGAAATAGTAGGACTATAATGCATTGCTAAAGTAACACCTGTTACTATTTGTATAATTAAACAAAAGCTTAATAAAGAACCAAAATTTCATAAGTAACTTAGATTTGATGGTTGTGGAGAATCGATAACATAAGAATTAACTAGTTTTAATAAAGGATGGCTTTTGAATATTCTCACTTTTTTGTAAATTATATATTATTTGTTTTATAGTTAAAAGTAATTTTAGTCATTACTATAGCTTTTAATATATATAAAAGCAAACCAATTAAATGGTATTTGACTATTATTGTTTTAAAGTTATTTTAGGGGCTTATATCAGCCATTATATATTATGTAAAAAAAAACTATTGTTATTAGAACATAGAGTTCTAAACTATATACTAATCTGATAAAGTATATGTAAATATACATACTTAAAGAGGCACAGGCTGTAGTGGCTACATATTTTTATGTATGGTTCCATACACTCGAAGTGTTAGTCGAGATACTATCGACCAACAATTGTCATGCAAATGAGGCTGCAAAGCACTCGATTTATTTAGTAGCATTGGCGGAACACCGGAAATGGTGTTCCCCCTTCCAAAAAAAGTAAAAAGCAAATGTACAGTATTATAATAATAAGCTTTATTTAGCCTAATACCTTTATTAAGAGGTATATAAATATAAGTGTAACAAGATATAGTAAGGTTTTTATAAGCATAAAAAAGATTTTAGTCTCAGATACTAGAGTTTTGCTTTAGTTCATGCTACTTATTTGTACTCATCCATCATTTTATAAAAAATAATAAAATTTGACGCTGTAGGTTTGGTATT